ATATAATTATTTCATTATAAGTTGCAGAAACAGACTAGTTGGGACAATAGAACCGGCTTTTAATACACAAATCATTTGAAATTTGAAAAGGAATTTCGTGTCACAACTTGAAATGAGTCTAAAATAAGGTATTCTGTGTGATCCCGATAATGGGATCTATTAATATACCCGATAGGATTGATGCTAGTGCACAAATAATCATAGCTATTTCGATAGAACTTTTCGAAATTGAAGTTGATGAAGAAACTAATGAATTTTGTATATAAATTGTGGATGTGTCGCTCCTCTCATTCTTCCCAGTGAACATTAATTTAATTATTTTTAGATAATAATATATAGAAATGACACTTGTGACGAGCGCTATCGGAACTGATGGGTACGAACCAGCTTTCCATCCATGCCAAAAGAGATAGAGTTTACCAAAAAAACCGGATGGTGGAGGGATACCCCCTAGGGATGGTGAACGTAGAGCTGGAGAGAATGTTAGAACAGGATCCTTCATGTATAATCCCGCATAATCCCTAATATTATCAGTTCCGGTTCGTAAACCAAATGAAGTGATACGAGCAAAAGTTCCTAGATTCATGAGTATATGAATGAACGTATAAGTTATCATACTTGCATAACCATTCTCGGGGTCTGCAGCAAGTATTCCAATCATAATATATCCAATTTGGCTTATAGAAGAATATGCTAGCATACGTTTCATGCTTATTTGAGTAACGGCAATTAGATTGCCTAATATCATGCTAAGAGTAGCTAATACCCCTAAAGCGATATGCCATTCACCGGAGAAATATGGGAAAATAATACCGAAGAGTCGTGTAGATAAAGCTAGAGCTGCTACTTTAGAGGTAACAGAAAAAAAAGCAACGACTGGTGTAGGAGAGTTAGAGTCGAAAAGAAGATTTTCGATCTTCCCGCTCATTCAGAACCGTGCATGAAATTCTTACTTCACACGGCTCCTGGTTCATAAGAGATTTCTAACTAGTATTGCTCCTAGAACCTTCCTCGTGTATGTTTCAAATCCATTTTTCCTTGAATAATTCATAATCATTCAATATGAGTACTAATTGTTAACTTCTCGAGGAATCCTTCATCATTTGTTTAGATTACCCACCAGTAGTGTAGTTTCGTTTCGGATTCTTGCTTGTTTGTTCCTGAAAGACATATTTCATGTTTGTAGACATCACGTTATAATAATGCAAACATATTTGATTAGCATCCATGGCTGAACGGTCAAAGCACCCAACTCATAATTGGCGAATTCACAGGTTCAACTCCTGTTGGATGCAAACAAGAAACAAACGAGGCAAAAGGGAACACGTCTGAATAATTAGGTACTGCAGATAAAAAAAAAAACTTGAATTGAACCCTCTTACGGTAACAAATAAATTAATAAACTATACAGGAACTATAAGAAAAAGGAAGAATTATTTATTTTATATAGATGGTATGGAGAAGCATAAGTTGCCACTTATTTGAAGAAGTAAAAAAAAAAAAAGGGCAAAAAAGATATTATGGATAAATCAAAAAATCAGGTGCTTACTGAAAAATCTATTCGTCTGTTGCAGCAAAACCAATATACTTTTGACGTAAACCCAGAATTGACTAAAAGTGAAATGAAAGATTGGATTGAACAATTTTTCAAGGTTAAAGTGAAGGGTATGAATAGTCGTTGACTACCGGGTCGAAGAAGAAGACAAAGGGGTAATAAACTGGGAACTTCGGGTTCCGTACGCCGCAAAAGAATGATTGTTACACTTCGAAATAATGATGTTATCCCACTCTTTTTAAACTAATACTTTTTTTTTTTTAACCATCTATTAAACTAGACCGACATTTCATAAGAAGAGGAAAAAGAAGTATGGCTATATGACTATATAAGGCCTATACCCCCGGCACACGCAACCGGGCCATTTTACGTTTCGGAGAGGCAACGAGGTACGAACCCGAGAAGCAGTTAACCTATCGTAAGATATCCAAAAACGGACGTAATAATAGGGGGATTGTCACTAGTAGACACAGAGGGGGCGGTCACAAGCGGTTATATCGTAAAATTGACTTTCGACGGGACAAGATAAACATTATTGGTAGAGTAGCAAGTATTGAATATGATCCCAACCGCAACGCATATATCTGTTTAATCAATTACATAGATGGCGATAAAAGATATATTTTGCACCCTTGGGGGATAGGGGTTGGAGATGTTGTAACATCTAGCCCTGAAGCATCTGTTTCAAATGGAAATGCCCTACCTCTGAGTGCGATTTGATTATTTGATTCACGTATTCGGAAAGTAATCGATTGGGCTGGAGACTGAGCCCATGAACCTAGCACTAATTCAAGATTGTTAAATCTTTTGGAATAAACCTCATTGGGGCGACTAAGGAGGAACAGTAGCGGGTGATAAAGTCTAATAGCCTTTAAATACCTATTAACTTGCAAAGGTAGGATAATACGGAGATAGATAAATAATCTTGAGCTTGAAAAAACGAGCGGAGGGGCAATCTTTGTTCATATTCAATGTGGACGAGGTATGGGTAACTCACAACATTCGATGTGACGGTCAGAGGCAGTATCGAAGCTATAGAGTGAAATAAAAGTAAGAATACTTTTGCCGCATTAAAATCTGTTTAAATTGATGCGAAAGATAGATATTTCCTAAGTTATCCATAACATTGAATAATGTTAACGTGAATCATTAAAGTCATCAATTCTGTTGCTGAATTATTAAAGGGAAGCCAGGTGCAGGCAAGGAAGCCGAGGATATAGATATGGGCCTGGAATCTTTTTTTTTTTTTTATTTTCAAAAAAAATCGATTTCATTTGGTACTATCGAGACCTAACGCGAGCGCTCAGCAACAGCGAAAAAGTCCCGTTTTTTATATCCGGAAAGCTGTATGCCTTGAAAGAGGCTTGTACAGTTTGGGAAGAGATCTCTCCCAATCGTTTTCTAGTCATTATGGGATAGTAAGAAGGGGGGGTGGATCTACTTCAACCAAGATACCCTTGGGTACCACTATACATAATATAGAAATGAGACCTGGGAAAGGTGGACAATTGGTTAGAGCAGCTGGTGCAGTAGCAAAAATAGTTGCAAAAGAGGGTCAAGCGGCTACACTGAGACTACCTTCCGGTGAAATTCGATTAATATCTCAAAATTGTTTAGCAAGTGTGGGACGAGTTGGAAACGTCGATACTAACAATGAAGGCTTGGGGAAAGCTGGATCTAAACGCTGGTTAGGAAAACGTCCCAAAGTAAGAGGTGCGGCTACGAACCCTGTGGATCACCCTCACGGAGGGGGAGAAGGCAGGACATCGATTGGCAGGAAGAAGCCATCAACTCCTTGGGGATGTATTGCGCTTGGGAAAAGAAGTCGGAAAAATAACAAATATAGTAATCCACTTATACTTCGTCGACGTAAGAATTATTGATAAATAGGTATATTAAGTAGGAGGGTAATTAGCCACGGCATGTTCATCAAAGAAAGGTCCTTTTGTAGCCAATCATTTAATACGAGAAATTGAAAATCTTAATGTACGGAGAGAAAAGAAGTTAGTAATAACCCGGTCTCGTGCCTCTGCAATAGTCCCTAGCATGATTGGTCATACTATTGCTGTTCACAACGGACGAGAGCACCTACCCATTTATGTAACTGATCGTATGGTGGGTCACAAACTAGGAGAATTTGTACCCACTCGGAATTTCCGGGGACACGCCAAAAGTGATAAAGGGTCTCGCCGATGATTAGGAAATTATATTTCATGGAAAACGAAAAGAAATCAGAAGTAGGAGCGCAAGCTTTGGCAAAAAATATCCGTATGTCAGCTACTAAAGTGCGACGGATTATCGATCGAATCCAGGGTTGTTCATACGAAGAAGCACCTGTATCACCTGAATTTATGCCTCATAAAGCGTGTTACCCTGTATCAAAATTAGTTCTTTCCGCAGCTGCAAATGCTAGTACTAATCTTGGATTAAGTAAATCCAATTTGTTCATTAGTGAGGCCTGAGTGGACAATTCCACTTATTTAAAAAGATTTCGTCCTCGAGCTCAAGGCCGCGGTTATCCAATAAGGAAACCCACTTGTCAAATAACAATTAAGTTAAATTCGAGGTTGACTAAAAAGCAAAATAAAGGCTAGATAAGTTGATCAGTATTGAGGACGTATTGATAAATAGAGACATATCCAATAAAAACTAATCTAATATTGAATCGAGGAAAATTATATATGGGGCGAAAGATTCATCCACTCGGTTTTCGACTCGGTGTAAATTAGAAGCATTATTCTTACCGGTTCGCCCAGATGGAAGATTATCCAAAATTTTTGGAGGAAGATAGAAAAATACGCACCTCCATTGAAAAGTATGTGGAAAAACATGTGAAGGATTCTTCAAATTATGGCGGGATTGGGCATATAGAGATTCAGCGAAAAACGGATCCCATTCGGATTGAGATACATACAGGCTTTCCCGATCTACTCGTTGAGGAGCATAGTTTAGGGATTGATCAAATGAAAAGCGATATCGAACATATGTTAGGTCTCGGGAATCGAAAACTTCGAATAACTCTTAATAATGTTACTCAACCATACGGGGAACCAAAAATCCTAGCAGAACATGTTGCTTCACAGTTAAAAAATAGGGTTGCTTTTCGAAGGACCATGAAGAGGGCTATCGAACTAGTTGGAAGAACCAGTAATAAAGGTATTAAGATCCAAATAGCCGGACGTCTCAATGGTAGTGAAATGGCTCGAGTCGAGTGGGCCAGGGAGGGCAGAGTTCCTCTCCAAACTATTAGGGCCCGTATAAGTTATTGCTACCACCCGGCTCAAACGATTCATGGGGTTTTAGGTATAAAAATTTGGATATTCCGGGATACTGAATTATCCCTCTCCATAGGAAATGAAACTCTTTGATAAATCCTGGTGAAATCCACGACAGCTTCATTCTATTCCAATTCTAACAATCTACACTCATTTTTTCTTTCAAATAAAAAAAAAATCTTTGCTATGCTTAGTGTGCGACCCGTTCAATAAAAAGCTCTTTACCCATAATGAAAACTGATTAATTGGTCGATAAATCTCCGGTGTCAAGTCCTGGAATGAGTGCCAGACACGGAGCATAATTGTATCGGCGCAAAGTTTCTATCCACGGGAGAATATTTTTTCTAGCGAAGCCGGAAGTGGTATCAATTTATGGATACTATGAATAAAGAAAAAAAAAAAAAGAGATATAATTTGATCTTCTTTCAAGATCGTATGGTTAACCATTCAACTCCCAAAAAGCAGTGTGATATAGCATAATTATCGAAACTATCCTAATTATCGTATTAAAATAGAGCTTCGAGTCAGCTGGCACTAACAAAAATGACTCAATAAAACTGAGACTGAGGGAGGGAGGCTCCGTTGCGAGGGGGGGACCCAAACGTTTGCTTTAAGAGACTAGACGAACGATGAGACCTCCGGATTGTATTCAGTCGATAAACGCCAACGATTCGGTGGATGGGGTGGCGAAAGAAGCCCAAGCTTCGTTGAATCGAAGTGGAAAGTAGCTTAAAAAAAAAAAAGAGAGAGATCGAGCTCATTTTCGCCCGTGGGTTCAATACCAAATAATATATGAACTTTTAGAACTGAATGAGATAGAAAGATTCAATGAAGATAAAAACCAATAATTTAATTAGAAGTTCTTTCAGCTAGCAGTTGATAGGTCTACGATGCAGAGAGAAGCGGTATTGAACTTATGAGGAGCCGGTTGAGGGGAAACCTCCACGTCCGGTTTTGTATCAGAGATGGAAAGATTCTATTGCCATCGACTGTAACCCCAAACGAACTAAATTCCGTAAGCAACATAGAGGACGATTAAAAGGAATATCTAATCGTGGTAATACTGTTTCTTTTGGAAAATTTGCTCTCCAGGCTCTCGAACCTGCATGGGTTACAGCTAGACAAATAGAAGCGGGAAGGAGAGCAATAACGCGCTGTGCTCGTCGGGGTGGAAAGTTATGGATACGCATCTTCCCCGATAAACCAATCACTATGAGACCCGCTGAAACGCGTATGGGATCAGGTAAAGGATCTCCAGAATATTGGGTATCCGTAGTTAGACCAGGCCGAATAATTTACGAAGTAAGTGGAGTATCGGAAGATGTAGCTAGAGCTGCTATGGGGATGGCTGCTCACAAGATGCCTATACGTACCCGAATAGTGACCGCCCTAAAATCGTGATACTTGAAGAAGGAAAATTGAGTTTTCTATTCAACGTAGGGCGTGATACTACATAATTGAAACTTTTTCTATTTACGTCTCGTCTTAGAGATACAGAAGTGCAAACACTCATAATGTCATTATTATTAATATTAATATCAATATCTCCTACGATGATAATAAGCATCTAAAAGAGTAATAATTAAATAACTTAGAAATAGTAATAATCGTAATGATAATAATATCCACAATTATCATTACGATTGTTACTAGAGTAACCATAACCATTGGTATTACTATTACTGCTCCGGCAACACCAATAATCTATCTATTCACCGACGCGCACATGAGTAGCGTGATGAAATATATATTCTTAATTCGGATATAGATACAAAACTAAACCTATAATCTTTCCTGATTAATAAATGATTCAAACTCAAAGTTATTCAGATGTAGCAGACAATAGCGGAGCCCGGAAACCAATGTGTATTCGAGTGCTAGGGACCGGTAACCGTAAATACGCGAATACGGGTGACACTATTATAGCCGTGATCAAGGAAGCGGTACCCAATATGTCTCTGAAAAGATCAGAAGTGGTTAGAGTAGTGGCCGCGTGTACCCGTAAAGAGATGAAACGAGATACTGGAATGATTCTTAGATTTGATGACAACGCAGCAGTTGTTGTCAATCAAGAAGGGAATCCTAGGGGAACCAGGATCTTCGGTCCAGTAGCTAGGGAGTCGAGAGAATATAATTTTGCTAGAATAGTCTCATTAGCCCCCGAGGTGTCGCAGTAACTGGGGAATAGAATGAATGAGAATTGTCGATTGCTGCTTCGAATATCTAAACTTAATCTTTCATCAAACATATAGAATCTGTTTCAATGATCCGATACATTTGGGTGTCACGAAGAGACAGAATCTAGTAAGAGATAGATAAAAAAAAAAAATATCTATCTATATATATATATTTTTTTTTTTTTTAGGAAACAAATAGATATGACAGAACTTTTTTTAGGGCCCAACCCCACTATGTTTGACAAAAATAACATATATATATATATATATTACTCCTTATTAGTGTAGTAAAAAAAAAAAAACGGAAAAAATTAGGAATCATTCTAATATTAATAACTACTGATTGATATTTCACGAATAACGATACCATTTCTACCATGATTACTACCACACGAAACGCTAATACGCGAAGGAAGGTTACGATTCGGATACCTGCTACTAAAATGACTCGGTGTATTGGACGAATCTTATTGGAGGAGGGTTTTGTGAAGAATGTTGCAGAACATAAGCAAAATATGAAAGAGTTTCTGGATGTGAGTCTGAAACATTAAGGTAAGAAAAGGGATCCATATATTACAACTATTAAACGTATTAGCAAGCCTGGCTTGAGAATCTATTCTGATCATCAAGGAATCCCAAAAATATTGGGCGGTATGGGAATTGTAATTCCACCAACATCCTACGGACTTGTGACAGATCGAGAGGCTCGACGAAAAAAAATTGGGGGGGAAATCCTATGCCACGTTTGGTGATTCATAAACTTATTTTTAAACGGACAATTACTTACTATGGAAATTATTGGGTCTTATAATGGATATTAGCGGTAGTAAACGAGTCAGTAATTTCTAAATGAGATCCGTTAATAATAGGGGAGGTTTATCTCTGTCGAATGATTAAGAAACAGAATCTTATTGACATGGAGGGTACAGTTACAGAATCACTTCCCAATGCCATGTTTTGAGTGTGTTCAGATAATGGATGCCAAGTCTCGACTCATATATCGGGAAAGATCTGACGTAATTACATAAGAATATTACCGGGAGATAGGGTAAGGGTCGAATCAAGTCCTTATGATCTTACCAAAGGATGTACCATTTATCGTCTCAGAAATAGGCCAACAAATGGCAGTCAATAGATTTTTTTGCTATTGCTACTACTTTAAAAGAACTTGTTTGTTCATAATTGTTTTTACAATATGACTAATAACAAAAGCCAAAAAGGGAGGAGAACGCCTGTCGAATCTCTGAATAGATTTACCCAATTAAATTAAGGTTATAGCTACGAAAATTCGTGCCTCCATTCGCAAAATATGTGAGAAATGTCGACCGATTCGTAGACGTAGACGAATCATGGTAATCTGCTGCAATCCGAAGCATAAGCAGAGGCAGGGGTAATAGGGAGACTTGCGGGGTGGAGACAAATATAAATTAACAATAGCCTGTCCATTATGAACAATAAATCAACTATGTCAAAAACTTTGAAAAAGATTCGTTTCCGTAAAGGGAAGCGCGGAGTACAAAAAGGAGTTATTCACATTCAAGCAAGTTTTAATAATACCATTATTACTGTTACGGATGTTCGAGGATAAGTTGTTCTTCGGTGTTCTGCCGGTGCTTGCGGATTCAAGGGTACGCGCAAAAGTACACCATTTGCTGCTCAAGCTGCAGCAGAAAATGCTATCCGTGCTTCGGTGGATCGAGGTCTGAAACAGGCAGAAGTAATGATGAGCGGACCCGGTCCAGGGAGAGATACTGCTTTACGGGCTATTCGCAGAAGCGGTATAATCCTTAGTTTCGTACGTGATGTGACTCCCATGCCATATAATGGGTGTAGACCCCCCAAAAAGAGACGTGTCTAACTATTAGTTATTATTAGTTATATTAAAGACGAGGGATTTCTTTATGCTTAAGGATGAAACTTCGATCTCTACCCAGGTAATTCAATGGAAATGTGTCGAATCCAAGACAGAAAGTAAGCGTCTTCATCACGGTCGCTCCGTTATATCCCCCTTTAAGAGAGGCCAAGTCAATACTGTAGGGATTGCTATGCGTAGAGCTTTGCTAGAAGAAGTCGGAGGCGCAAGCATAACATGTGCAAAATTTGAGGGAGTGATACATGAGTATTCTACAATAACGGGTATTTAAGAGACAATACATGATATTTCAGTGAACCTAAAAGAAACTGTACCTAGAAGCGACTCTAATGATTCTAAAGAAGCATTTTTATCTGTAACTGGTCCCAAAAGAGTAACTGCTGGTGACACATCGCTACCACCATCCGTCAAAATTATTGATGATTCGCAATATATAGTTACTATTACCCAACCAATATCTGTAAATATCGAATCAAGGATTGAAAAGGATTGTGGGTATCGTATAGAAGAATTTAATGGATACAGAGATGGAGAATTTCCCGTTGATGCCGTACCTATGCCTGTCCGAAACGTGAATTATAGCGTCCATCCCTTTGGAAGTGGTAGAGAGATGCGAGAGATATCATTCATTGAAATATGGACTAATGGTAGTCCGACTCCAAACGAAGCACTTTGCGAAGCTTCTAAAAACCTCATAGACTTATTGATTCCTTTCCTGCACATGAAGCACGAAGATGTTCCTCATTTCGAGGATGAGCAAGATTCTTCCGACTTAACAATATTATCTTCGCAATTAATTGGTGTGGGTGAATCAGAGGGAGAAGTTCTTAGAAATACATTCATTGACCAACTAGAATCACCCGCTAGAGCTTTTAATTGTCTCAAACGTGCCGAGATACACACAATCACTGATTTACTTAATCATAGCCGAGAGGATTTACTAAAAATAAAAAGCTTTGGAAAAAAATCTGTAGATCAGGTTTCGAGAGCTTTATGGGAACGTTTCGCCACAGAGTTACCAAGTAACAATGCACGTGTGGATTAAGAGAATTAAGCAGTAGATTCAAAATCATCTTATTTAGAAGCCAATCCATCTCTTATCGGCTGCACCTTTCTATTCTCAATATTATTGATAAAACAGGAGTGACTGAGCAATTAATTTTTGTGACATAGACAAAAAAAAATTGGAAATTAGATTATTGACTATTAGCCATCTTGTTGTAAACGAGAATAATTAATCCTCTAATATGATTTTGAACTTTTTGATCCAAACATAAATAAGTCTAGGGAGATATTGTATCGTAACAATTACTCCCTAGCCTAAGTATGTGTTTCAAGTTCGTAGAAAAATAACCAAATTGATTTTGAAATAGTCCCAAAGTTAAAGATCCATCAATGGGTAAAGTTGCTCCAATGCCTAACCAAATAGCGACCGCGGTACCAATTGCAAAAACTGTTGTGGCTACTGGACGTCGGAATGGATTCTGAAATTTATTGACATTTTCGAGGAAAGGTATGGTCAACGAACCTGCAGGTACTGACGCCATCAGAAGGACACCTAATAATTTATTGGGGACTGTACGGAGTATTTGAAATACGGGAAAGAAATACCACTCAGGTAATATCTCCAAAGGAGTTGCGAAAGGATTTGCTGGTTCACCAATCATGGATGGTTCTGGAACTGCCAAACCTACGGTACATGCAATGGTCCCTAAGATTACCACAGGAAATATATATAAAAGATCATTGGGCCAAGCAGGTTCTCCATAATAATTATGTCCCATACCCTTAGCTAATTTCGCTCTCAAAACAGGATCATTCAGGTCAGGTTTCTTTGTTATTGGGATGGACCTCGTACTCCCCCATAAGAATCGAACATGAGAATTTATTCTCATACGGCTCGAGCAAATCCTTAGGCATCTTACTCCACAAGAATCGGTAGACAAAAGAAATAGTTATTACTTTCTAGTAGTTAATTATTGCTTTCTAAGAATTTTTGACGCCTCTTCCTCAAGAAAGAGGAGGGAAAAAAAAAAGGAACACGGCGAAGAGTTAGCCTGCGAAGTGGCTTATCACCCGAGTCAGCCTAATCGTTTGATACGAAGCTTCTTGGATTATCTTGTATCCCATACATCGTGTATCGTGCCATTGCCAATAGATGCGAGATGATCGCGAACTACTACCAGTATAGGATCTTAACTTGTTATGACTTCGGCTATATCTCTCTTTAGATCGTTTTTTTACCCCGACGGTTATTTCTACGGATAATGGAATATATTGGACGCAAGAGAAATGGATGCGGCCTAAAAACCATGTGTTCTAAAACTTCACACTACCCCGATTGGGTATGTATAGGGTTTAACGGAGCCTTGCAAAACAGTTAGTTTGATCATGGGGAGAATTCTCCAAAGAACTTTCTTGGCTTGGGAAGAAGGATCCTACCTACATCCAAGTTTCGATTCCTGATACTAAGATTAGGAAAAGTTGGGAAAGAGACACATCTTCTGGTGCAGCAGCATTCGATTCAATATCTGCGTAGCCTACGCGTTTTGAGACAAGTCACACACTCCCATAATCCAATATTTTACCTTTTAACGCTTCAATCTTTTTATCCCGATAGTCCGAGACAAGAACTCAATCCGCTAGATAACTTTTCATCTGTTTCAATGGGAGACACCAGCGGCAATAGAATAGTAACCTTTTAAGAAATTAGGGATTAAGTTCCTGCAGTGATGCAGAGATCATTATCTTTCACTCTTGAATCAGAAATCATGGAGGACCCGGAATGCCTTGTTTACGGATCATTGGGAAGTGCATTAGCATAGAAACAGCAGTAAGAAGCGGCGATACGAAAGTATGTAAACTGTAAAAACGAGTTAATGTAGATTGACCTACACTAACACTTCCTCGTAATAGCTCTACTAATGAAGATCCTATTAAAGGAATAGCTTCGGGTACACCGGTTACTATCTTAACTGCCCGATAACCAATTTGATCCCAGGGTAAGGAATATCCAGTTACACCAAAAGACACAGTTAGTACGGCTAGAATTACACCAGTAACCCAAGTTAATTCGCGAGGTTTCTTAAATCCTCCCGTGAGATAGACACAAAATACATGCAGAATCATCATTAGGACCATCATACTTGCTGACCATCGATGAACGGATCGGATTAGCCATCCAAAATTCACTTCAGTCATTATATATTGAACAGAAGAAAAAGCTTCTGTAACAGTCGGACGGTGATGAAAGGTCATAGCAAAACCGGTGGCTACCTGGACCGAAAAGCGGGTCAACGTGATTCCCCCCAAACAATAGGATATGTTCACGTGAGGAGGAACATATTTACTAGTAATATCATCAGCAATTGCCTGAATTTCGAGACGCTCTTCAAACCAATCGTATACTTTAGCGGGATGGGTAAGCTTTTCCAACTCCCCCTTCGTAAACTGTACATGAGGATTTGCTCTCATACAGCTTAAACAAAAATGTTTGAGTAACCGTCCATTCTGTTAGTAGTCACTTGGCGTGAGGAAAAAAATAGAATAATATCCTCGCCATCTTTCAGTTTATAAAATAAAGGAAACAGCGACTTAGCCGTTGGAAACCTCGGGAATACATTTTGCCTCAATCTCATGTTAGCTTTTAATCATCATTCACAATAACAACAAATATTATTAGCATCTTGAGAAATCTTTTCATCTTATCGATGGATTTATCCATAAAAAACTGGGATAAATAAATGAATAGAGATTGTCTCGTTCCAATCTGATTATTTGAGCATCTATGAACCTTGGATTTCTACTATACCCCGATACATTCTCTTATTAGTAGATAAGAAGATCTAATGGGCAGCAACTCTTCTACCACCCTGCATATTTGTAGAACAATACATGTTTTGCATGATTATGGTCGTCCTTTCTTATAGAATCTAGTAGATAATCGATTAAGAAGTACTTCATTTTTCTGATAGTTTCCTGATCAAAAATCGAGTTCTTGTACTTAGTATCGAGTAACAATCTTGTCACGAAATTTGAGTAGTAGATTAGTGCAAATTAATCATAGTCCCAACCTTATCAATCAATATCCAGTTTCTCGCGCTTTTGGTGCTAACCATTCGACTGCTACCTAGCAAGATAATAGTGTCTTGTTCAAATGAAAAAAAAAAAAAAAAGATTGTCTATTTGTTGAACCAGATTGGTTGCGACGAGTCACACACCCGTATTATCAAAATCTTTGAGGTAAAAATTTGCGCAATTTAACTACCTTTTGGGGTTTATGAAAAGTCTTTCTTTGCGAACCCCTAGCTGTTGTAGTAGTGGGGTTCGCCATACCAATCCGACCTTTTTTCTACCAACTTATCGGAATACCGTCCAATAGAACGGATGAGTTGTAAATTTCCAGAATAGTAACTAAGAATACTGCGAATAAAGCCATAAAAAATCCCATTAGGGGAGTAGTTCCCCAACCAGGAGCAACTTTTCCATATTCTGAGTTAAGAGGTTTCAGAATTATTCCTAAAAGGCTGATTCTGGGTTTACCCTTAGGAGTGTCATCAATAACTTTTGTAGCCATAGAGCTTATTCAATTGATTGAACTTTGCTGACTTTGTATACTATTATATCGGATAAGAACTAATATTTCTTGGGTCACATAGCAACGGAAACTGCAACTTCGGTCGCTATCTCTATATCCTGTTCACCCGTTAGCTTTACCGGTCACGCTTCGTATACCGCTTTCGGTCAACCCTCTAAGGAACTCAGAGACCCTTTCGAGGAACATGAAGATTAGTTAGACTGAGAGACCTTCCCGCAGAAGGTCTCTGATTAGTTCTATTTTCCTTCCCATAATCTCGCTCATGCGACGAAAATAGTTAAGGAAAGATCGTTACTTTCCCTTGTTAGGAACTTTGGGTGGTTCTCGAAAAAAAATGGCAAAGAATATTATACCTGAAGTGGCTACCAATAAAAATGTATAAACCAGTGCTTCCATAGATTCGACCGTAGAGTAGTATTTTGAATATATCTTTCATACTAATTAGAATAATCTTATTCCTCCTTCAATCTTTTTTTTGTTCTAACTTGAACCCAGACTACTCAATTAGAATTAGATTGACCGGTTAGATTTAACCAAACCAAGTATTTCTTTGATGGGGAGGGATTTTGTTTTCGTGGGGTGTAATCCCATTAGTAAATAAAAATGAAATCCTCTTGGAATCCTGCCCCTATAAGTTGGGAAAAGACCTTTCAAATCAAATAGGCTGTCTCTTAGTACTGGGATCCCCCAACTTTTGGAATGTTCCGAATTCAACCTGAGCGTCTAGATCAGGATCAATACCAGCAAACACGTCTCTGAATAAAGTTCTTGCGCCGTGCCAGATGTGACCAAAGAAAAAAATGAGAGCAAATGTGGCGTGACCGAAAGTAAACCACCCTCGAGGGCTACTTCTAAAAACACCGTCTGATTTCAGAGTGGCACGATCAAACTCAAAGATCTCACCTGATTGGGCGCGTCTAGCATATTTTTTAACCGTAGCGGGATCGCTAAAGCTAGCACCATCTAGTTCACCGCCGTAAAACTCTACGGTTACACCTACCTGCTCAACACTGTATTTTGATTCCGCTCGTCTGAATGGAACATCGGCTCTTACGATACCTTCGCCATCCACTAAGACTACCGGGAATGTTTCGAAAAAAGTAGGCATGCGACGTACAAACAGCTCATGGCCTTCTTTATCCTTAAAGATAGCGTGACCTAACCAACCAACAGCTATCCCATCACCATTGTCCATTGCACCTGCTCTGAACAACCCACCTTTGGCGGGGTTGTTACCAATATAGTCATAGAAAGCTGATTTTTCTGGGATCTTAGACCAAGCTTCGGATAGACTTAGATTTTCAGCTTTACTAGAACGGATTCGTTGATCTATCTCTTGTTGAAAATATCCCTGATCCCATTGATAACGGGTGGGGCCAAATAATTCAATTGGAGTGGCGGCGGAACCGTACCACATGGTTCCAGAAACTACGAAAGCGGCGAAAAAAACAGCAGCGATACTACTAGATGACACGGTTTCAACATTCCCCATGCGTAGAGCTTTGTACAATCGTTGGGGAGGACGAACACTGAGGTGAAATAGACCAGCTAGTATACCTAGAACTCCAGCTGCTATATGGTGCGAAGCTATCCCTCCTGGAACAAATGGGTCGAAACCTTCAGCCCCCCAAGCCGGATCTACGGGTTCTACTTTTCCAGTCAATCCATAGGGATCTGATACCCAAATACCGGGCCCGAATAAACCAGTTACGTGAAATGCTCCGAAGGCAAAACAAAGTACTCCTGAAAGGAATAGGTGAATTCCAAATATTTTTGGTAAATCTAAGGATGGTTTTCCCGTGCGATCATCGCGAAACAGATCCAGGTCCCGATAGACCCAGTGCCAGATAGCAGCTAGAAACAGTAAACCGGATAGTATGATATGAGCGGCGGCTACACCTTCGTAACTCCAGATACCCGCATCAGTTACGGTATCTCCAGTAATGCTCCAACCTCCCCATGACTTTGTTACTCCAATACGAGTCATAAATGGGATGACAAACATACCCTGTCTCCACATCGGATCAAGAACGGGATCGGATGGGTCAAAAACGGCTAATTCATAGAGAGCCATTGAACCCGCCCAGCCAGAAACCAGAGCAGTATGCATCAGATGTACGGAAATCAGACGACCAGGATCATTTAGTACAACAGTGTGAACGCGATACCAAGGCAAACCCATGAAAAACCCCTTTCTTGGATATTGGAGATGAGTGAACACTACGTAACTTTCTCGCGATGTAGGCTTGCGATACAAATAAAGAAAAAAAGAACAATAAATTGTTGCATAAAATATCTAAATCAATATTCTGGTTTGTTATTAGAGCGCTACCAGTAAAAAGAAACAAATAATCTTTTTTTTTTTACTGATAAACATCTGTATCTACTTTTCCATCTATTTGTACAAATAGGTTGGGTTGTATAGGAAAAGCCAAGAACCTTTCTCCCAGGAACAAGAAAGACATGGATATTTTAGCATCTACATTATTTATATAACAATGTAGAGATTGGTCCCATTAAAGGCTGTCAATATCTATCAAATTCACGATTTTTTTGTCCCCTACACCGTCTTCATTAAGCGTGTTATAATGTGGCATAAGCTTTTTATCGCTTTAGCTTCTACGTTCCTACTTTAGAGATAACTATAAAACATTTTCACTAATTTCTGCATGCCAATCGGTGTTCCAAAGGTGCCCTTTCGTCTACCTGGGGAAGAGGATGCGGTTTGGGTTGACGTGTAGTGCGACTCGTTATATATGTTGAGCCATGTGGAACCCTTTCCCATCATTTATTATCCGATCGATATGTCTCTATCTCGCTTAGATTCGACTAATTCATCAGTGGTCAAATGCGTGAGATAAGGTTTAGCAAGAGATTTATTAATCATTAGAATCCATGGCTAGTTGAAATGAACAGATTATTTAGGCTCCGGTCACTGAATCCCAAGGATCAATCGTAGCAAAGGTTGCTACGAAATAGAAAATAGAATGAACGGGGCTTTAAATCTAAATAGGTCCGTTAGTTTTGAATACATGAATCATGGGAATAGAGAGAGGGGAAGTAAAACTATTCGTTCCGTATGTACGAATGATGATCGGACTCCATCTCCCCCCGAAGTAGAAACTGAACCTAAAGATTCTTTTCATTGAAGGGACTCAATTACAAACAGGAAGATACTGGTGTGAAGGGGGTTGGGGCGCTGGGGTAGGTTTACCCCTCGATACGCCGGTTACGATGCGGTTAAGAATGTTCAATAGACGGGACAGACAAACCTAAACCAAAAAGAAAATAGTGAGGGACGTCTCAGACGGGGGGGGTAGATAAAGGGTGGAGAACAAGAAAGAAATATATATATATATATATATATATTTCTTTTTGAAAGATGTAATAGATTTCTTTACGAAAGAGACATAAAGTTTCTTATCTCTTTCTTCCGCTTCTACGTAGAAACAACCAGAGCCGTATGCTTCTAACGACGCTTATACGGTTTCAGAGGGGGGGGGGTAAAGACACACAAACCTATCCTGATCAACCGGCTTTATCGGGAGAGACTTCCTCTTCTAGGTCAACAAGTGGATGATGAAATTGCCAATCAACTTATCGGTATCATGATGTACCTGAATGGGGAAGATGAAGCCAAAGATACGTATTTGTATGTGAATTCTCCCGGTGGAGCAGTATTAGCCGGAATATCTGTTTATGATGCTATGCAATTCGTCGTACCAGACGTGCATACTATTTGCATGGGACTAGCCGCTTCAATGGGATCTTCTATTTCGACTGGAGGAGAGATTACCAGACGTATAGCACTACCTCACGCTCGGCGCCAATGATTTGTATGGGTTAAAACTATGCCTTCGCCTAGTTGAGGTAACAGTAGCACGGCATTCAATACTTGGTGAGTCTTTGTTGGATGCATATCCAAGAATGAAATAGTGAAGTGCCGGGATAGCAAAATGAGTCAAAATTTATATTTTTGGTAAATTTATCGGCGATCAATATATCTTAGCGTCATAAAATGTATAAACTATTGAATCTTCGCGATTTCTTAAGATCCAAATTTTTATCAATTAAATCTTTAGAAGATTAGGAAACATTGACTCTATTCTCCATCGGGAGTATACATAGCAAACCTTGGGATTGCTGTGACAATAAAGCAACGGAACCATCATAATATGTTTAAAAGGATGGTACATCTCCTATAGTGTTGTAGGAGGGAGTGGGGGGGGGGGGGGGGGGGGGGGGGGGGGGGGGGGGGGGGGGTAAGAAGAGGCTTCTTCATTGCAAAGGATTGATGCTTCAATACTAATTTACGTCTGTTAACAACTTCCACCCCACCAGCTAGATACGTAGCCGTATGCAGAAACAGTTGCCTGTACGGTTAGCCATAGGTAAAAAAGTGATGTCCTCAATCAGGGTAATGATTCACCAACCTGCTAGTTCATATTATGATGGACAAGCTGGGGAGTGTGTCATGGAAGCAGAAGAAGTATTAAAGCTCCGCGATTGCATAACTAGGGTTTATGCACAAAGAACTGGCAAACCTTTATGGATGATCTCCGAAGACATGGAAAGAGACGTTTTTCTGTCAGCAGAAGAAGCCCAAGATTATGGTGTTGCGGATCCCGTAGCGTTAGAAAACGCTCCAGGTTGAATATTTAGTAACTAAATAAGAAACGTTCCGGGTCTCTAAAGAGAGGGTAGATTCTTTTCACATGACAAGTAAAGACGAGAGGGTGTCTCGCCTTTTTATTCGACCAACAGCTCTTATCTATCTATCCATATGGATAGATAGATACGTTTATTTATAATCGAAATAGAGTCTGAATCTAATCAAAATATTGGAGTAGATGATACTAAAATATTTTATCTTTTGTAGTTTCATATTTGTTTGCCTGAGCAACTACCGACTTCGAGGCTTTGCTTTAAAGTGCCCCTTTCCTCGTTTAGGCGAAAGAATTTAATAAAATTTGATTATTCAATACGAGAGGATTCGGTTCTTCCCCATGGTTAATAATATTTTGAACCAAATAGATTATCTGCATCTTTGAACGTGCCAACAAATCAGCAACTTATTAGAAAAGCAAGACAACGATTGGGGAGTGGAACAAAATCCCCTGCCCTCCGGGGATGCCCCCAACGGCGAGGAGTATGTACCAGGGTGTATGTGTGACTCGTTCGGATCAGAAACCGAGTGACATTAAGGGATTGATGTCGCAGAAGAATCCTCTTATTGAGATGAGAAAAAAAAAAATCTATAATCCATCTGTTTCAATAAGGAATGGAAATTCATGGTTACGATCGGTGCAAACCCGATCATCTTGATTTGGGATGATAAAAAATAATCGATGATACTAAAATTGAATCATTAAGCGAAGTCATAATGATGGTATCGATTTTCATACCCTCTCTAATACTATTGCAGTGACAGTGAGGGTCAGCTGTTCCGCCAACTTCCGATGTGAAATACCGTTACTATACAGATAAGTCTTTCTGCGATAAAAAAAAAAAGAAAGAAATTTGCTCGGGCTACCGGGTGGAGCTAGATATTGGGGATCATACGACCTACCAACAGCAATTCTATTTTCTCATTCTAGAAAAATTGAAAGCTCCGGTGTATAGGAGGGACCCAGCTGCCAAAGACTGAACCATGGAAACATTGGAATCCGTAACGTGTCCAGTGCAGCATCCATCCGATCAGTAAAAAAAAAAAAGTATCTAATCTGGAGTGTTTGCGGATGGGAAAGTCGGAGTAGCAAAAGCCATTGGAATCTTTTCTTTTCACATTAGAAGGAGAGATCTAAAAGTTTGTAGAAGATAGAATCTTCATTCTTGTAACAAAATGACAAAATAATGGAGGGATCGTGGCGTGGGTTTTCTATTCAAACAAATTCATTTCTATCATTAGCTTAAGTATAATACGCTAATCAAGTAAATAAAAAAGGGATTATGAGAACTTATATCTTTCCTGAAACACTTGAAATGTTTATGATATTTAAATATTGAGAAGTTCACCGCGCGTAGTGTTACTATCACTATGTAGTAATAGACTTAGATTCTGATGATTCTATAAACCATATATCAATAAACCATATTCCAATAAACCAATCTATCTCTTTGAATTGGTATCTCTAACTAAGATAAAATAAGGGAAAACTATGGAATCAGCAAGAACATAAAAATAAATGGATTTTTCAAAAATTAAAATCTGATCTTCTGTGAGGCTAGACATCTAATGACCAGGGTAAAACGCGGATCCGTGGCTCGGAAGCATCGCAAAAATATTCTTCAAATTGCATCCGGATTTGAGGGGGCTCATTCAAAATTATTTGGAGCGGCAAACCAGCAAGAGAAGAAAGCATTGGCTTCTGCTTATGCAGATAGGAATAATCGAAAGAGAGAAATTCGTCGTTTGTGGATCACTCGTATTAATGCAGCAGCACGGGAGAATGGAATTACGTACAGTGCGACGATTCACAATTTGTCTGAGAAATAAGTTTATTTGAATTGCAAAACACTCGCGCAGATAGCTACCCCAGATGCTTATTGTTTCTCTAGGATCGTACGGGTGATTAATAATAAGATACATTAATTTAATATTAGAAACCTCTCCGGATGATTCTTCTCGGAGAGGCGGAAGAGATAATATTGAATGGATCCTCTATCCTGGCAAAAAAAAAAAAAAAAAATAAAGGGAAGGAAAAAGAGTTTTCAGAGATATAAGACTCAACTTAATTCTCTTTAATCACACTCGTTTCACAGTTAATAATAAGCATATTTTCAAATACCAAATTAGTTAATTTATTAGAGTTCGACTTTCTAGTCACAATTAATAAAAGGTCTAATTCTCATTGTTCGAGAAGGGTAGCAAAGCCGGAATACGAGCTCTTTTTATGGCGACAGCTACTGAACGCTGTTGCTTCGAGGTTAATCTATTCATTCGTCTGGATAAAATTCTTCCTTGCTCACTTACGAATCGACGAAGTAAGGTTGTATTTCGATAATCAATAATTTCATCAGATCGAATAGATGGGGAACGTCTACGGGAAGATCGTTTAGATTTATTCATGATACTCTTCGTGTAACTACCGATATTTAATAATATTGACTATTTCCGAATCCATTATAAATAGCATTCATTTTTTCAATTCTTTGTGAATAGTATGTTTGTGGCAGCAAAAACAATATTTTTTTGATTCCAATCGAGTAGGTGTATTACGACGATTCTTACGCGTAGTGTATCGAGAAATACCCGTAGATTCGTCACCAGGCTCTTTTCGAGTACAACTTGTACATTCTGAAGCAATAGTTACTCTCGCATCTTTACTTTTAGGCATAATATTGATTGGACTATATAAAAAGAAGTGAGGGGGGGGGTAGGTCTAAAAAAGTTTGGGTGAACTATTTGAAAAGCCCCAACCCATAAGATTTGAATTTTAATTATTCCCAGCAATAGCTCCATTACTCACTACTTCCTTCACAAGGAACAAGAATTGATATTTTATCAACCTGTTTGATTCTCTTTCTAACTACTCTCTTAATTAGAGAAATGGAAATAGTAAGGCGTCTGGAAAAAAACGATTTGTTTCTATTGATGAACCAGCTAACAAGCCGAACCATATTGTAGCTATCACAGGGGCCGTGGAAAAATAAGTTTTTACATATTGCATTATAAATTCTCCTTGTTCTTGATTTTTTCCTCCCCTCTCTCTTCCCTTTCTATCCTTTTTCCTTTTACCATTGAATATTTGCTACGCTCCCATTGATTACTCTTACTGAAAAACTAGGAGGATTCAAAGTGATACGAGACAATGCCCCCTCGAGGCATAGATTTTTTTTGCTAGTAGCCAATACTGATAATTATTGGTTATAATCAATTAAATCAAATAGTTTTAGGTCGATGATGTCAATTATGAATCAAGATTAATAGGGATGTAGCGCAGCTCGGTAGCGTGTTTGTTTTGGGTACAAAATGCCGCAGGTTCAAATCCTGTCATCCCTATTTCTGATCCATGTACCAAGCATCAAGAATTGGATCTCTCGTTTTATTCAATTAATCTCTGTTCCTTACGGGAAAAAAAAAACTTCTTTGTCTTCTCCCGTTATCTCTCCTTATTCACTTTCTTTTCCACCGCGTGGCAAAAGGTCTATCACGCTCGGAAGTCTATTTCTGCCAGCGCACACTTTCCAAACGAAAATAGAAATGGCTCCAACGGGAAAGAGGCGCTCTTAGTTCAGTCCGGTAGAACGCGGGTCTCCAAAACCCGATGCCGTAGGTTCGAATCCTACAGGGCGTGTCTATTGTCACTCAACCAGAACCTAATTAATTGTCTTAATACGCATTGAAAATACAGAAGCGATAGAAAATAATATTGTTGCTATCGACAACTACCTCCCCACCCTTCTCATCTGAGAAGGGTCTGCGGACTAATCATAGAAAAGGTATATTAGATAGAGTAGATTATATAGAGCGAAAAAAAAAAGAATGGGGAAGGAGAGAAAAAAGATGATGAAATTGTAGAGGAAGATTAAAAGGGAAATCGCTCTATCTAGACAGATATCGCTCTTTGTGTTCCCTAGTTCATCATCTTATTTAAGATCTGAAAATTATTAATATCTATCGAATTTCTAATTGGTCACCGCGTCGATATTGTGAATATGCAGTTACAAATGATCCAGCTAAGGTTATTGGGATCAAACCTAACACAATTCCAGATAGTAATGCTTCAACCATTCTAGTTTGTACATATCTAATATGAATACTTACCATATTGGGTTTAGGTTTTAACCAATAATCACTAATTGGTAAGTACAATGAATTTGTAAGCGCCAATGGGGCCCTCCTTCTTTATTTTACTTTTTCTCTTTCTAAATGATACTGCTATATCACAGAATCTGGATTTTGTTCAATCCAATGAATAAGGTTAAGGTTAAAGTTGGTACAGATGTTGAAAAAGCAAAGTAGCTTAATAGGGTGAGCATGGATTTTAATACCAAATTATCTAACAGATGGATTAGTATACAATTTTATGAAGTAATTTATTACTTGAAATTGCTGACTAAAAATCGTTTACTCGGATTTGTTAGACCAATATTAAGTAAAGTATGTGAGCGTATGGGAGTGGTTCATCCGGTAAGGTCACGTCTCACTAATTTCTAGAATTGACAAACAGATATTTTTATACCGTTGATTAATCGAGTGAGTCTAATTGAATTAACCCCCCTAATAGCTAATAGTAATAGGGGTCGATAACATAACAATCTCAATACTAGGGGCTTACGCAAATCAAAAAAAAAAAGGGGTAAATAGGGGTGAATTTATTGAATGGTAACAATTATTAATTGGACGTTTCGGGACGAAACTCTTGACTGTTCGGTGAGACCAACGAGGGACAAAGATTGTGTTATATCTGTGTCTTGTATTTCAGTGATAGATCTTATTCGGAGAATCAAGAGAAGTTATAAGGTTCTAATTAGTGACAAAATGAGTGTGTAGTCAATAAATGGTATGAAACAATGCCCGAATATTTTGCAATAGTTTTAATAAACCAATCTTGGATAACTATCAAACGAACGGACCCTACCAATTTAACTTGTCAATTACTTACCAGCTTCAAATTTGGTTTGTTTCTTTTCTTTCACCTTTTATTTATTGGTATTAATTATTTAATCTTTTTCATAACATAATATAGAAATGACGATTAAAAATAAAAAGGTATTGAAGAGAAAGAAGAAGATGATTCTCGGTAGTCTATCAGATTCTACTTGCCAAGAACAAGTAACCTTGCCGCATCGAAGGGAGGCTAGCTATACTGATCCAGTATATTTCGGATATACCCTTGGTATAATAGTGACAACCTAAATTGGATTGATTGCGGTTCGCTGAAGTATGCCGGTAGATTCTGCATCTTCTAGCATTACTACCCCTTCTCGAGAAACAATCCTTTTTAGTATTACAAGAGAGATACGGAGCTAAACATGTCTGGGAATACGGGAGAACGTCCTTTCGCCGACATTATTACTAGTATTTGATATTGGGTCATCCACAGCATTACTATACCCTCCCCGTTTATTGCAGGTTGGCTGTTTGTCAGTACAGGTTTAGCTTACGATGTTTCCGGAAGCCCCCGTCCAAACGAATATTTTTCAGAGAGCCGACAAGAAGTTCCTTTAATAACTGGCCGTTTCGATTCACTGGAACAGGTTGATGCATTTACCAAATCCTTTTAGGAGGTACCAATGTCTCTAGATAAAACTTATCCAATTTTCACTGTTAGATGGTTGGCTGTCCACGGATTAGCTGTACCTACGGTTTTCTTCTTAGGATCCATATCAGCGATGCAATTTATTCAAAGATAGTTTTTACGTGAGCTTCGAATCTATGACACAACCAAATCCGAATAAACAGAGTGTAGAATTGAATCGTACAAGCCTTTACTGGGGACTATTACTGATTTTTGTACTTGCCGTTCCATTTTCTAATTATTTCTTCAATTAAAAATTGGAAAGAATTGTCAATCTCGAGTGAAAAAGATCAAGATCCTAATTATTTGTGACTGTTCATGTCTCGAGTCATGACCAAGTGATGAAACCAAAGTAGGGGAGGGGGAGGTGGGACAAATGACCAATACCACTGGAAGGATTCCTTTGTGGTTAATAGGTACTGTAGCCGGTACACTTGTGATAGGCTCGCTGGGCATATTTTTTTACGGAGCCTATTCAGGATTAGGATCATCCCTTTGATAATGAATAATCGTTGAAGACTCTCTTTCACTTCATTTACAGATCAAGCAAAAAATTTGTGCTGAATCTCACAAGATTTCCACTTTTTTGTTCCTCCTTCACGGTTCAAAAAAAAAAAAAGAAAAAGAATAAACAAAAAATTATTGTTCAATCTATCTATATCTATCTAGATATAGAGAAATATAGATAGATAAATATCACTCCAATTATGACAATCCGCTGCCCGGACGTATCGCTCGGTGGTATTATAGGCTCATGATGCATCTTCTCTTCTGAATAAACAAATTATTTGATCGATTCTTTGAAGAAGAATCGATCGAGGTCAAGTGTGATGAAACTAGCTACAACTCATAGTTTTTACTATCAACATATAAATATTGACACAAATCTATATCACGGTTCGGAAAAAGTAATATGCGTTTGAAGAAATAGACTAGATAGAGTCACTCGAGAGGTTTTCGGATACAACTAATATATGTATAGAAATCGTATTAATTTACAACCTGAAATAAAAAAGCGAGACTTCTTATTTTTACCTACTAGCAGTCTTTCCAACCAATTCCTATTTTCTTTCTGTTGTTCCTTATCTCCTTTTTCTCATCCTTGTCGGTGTGTTCTTCCTTCTACCGGACTCAGTAGAGTCGAATTATGGATACTGCACCGCAATCATTGGATCGAGAAGGGGAAGGATCCCGGGTTTGGGTTACATCCAACCATCAATTGGTCGTTTAACGATGAGGGGGGGGGGGAAAGAAAGAGAAAGAGGTATATAATCAAAAATTCATTTCCGCCAACTGGACCTTCTCAAACTGTTTTTTCTTAAGCACGAGAAAGATCTGTGCCAGAGTAACCGATGCAAAAAAGACTAGGAGACCTTGAATACGCAACGGGTCTTGGAGTACAATTTCCACCTCTCCTTGACCAAATCCACCCACATTAGGATTATTAGTCAATGGCTGATCGGCTTTAACAGATTCACCTTCCGAAATGATAAGTTCGGGACCGGGGGGAATAATATCAGTTGCTTCACGACCTTCGGATGATTCTTCGATAATTATTTCATATCCACCCTTTCCCTCTCTACGTACTACTTTTTTTATTTTTCCCATTACTGAAGCGGTATAAACTGTATTGTTGCTTTTACTCCCATCCGGATAGATTTGTCCCCTCCCCCTATTTCCCCCGACATAAAGAGGGTATTTCAGGAAGTGTGCTTCTTTATTAGTAGTAGGGTCTGGTGAGAGAATCGGAAATACGATTTCACTATATAGTTTGCCCGGAACTGGACCTATCACGATTATATTCTTTTTGTCCGGGCGATAGCTCTGGAACGAGAGTTTTCCCAGCTTTTCCTTCATTTCAGTTGGAATGCGATCGGAAGGAGCTAATTCAAATCCTTCGGGTAGAATAAGAACAGCACCAACATTCAACCCACCCTTTTTACCATTTGCAAGTACTTATTTTATCTACGTATCGTAGGGAATCTTAACAACTGCTTCAAATACAGTATTGGGAAGAACAGATTGCGGGGCCTCGATATCCACAGGTTTCTTAGCTAAGTGGCAATTTGCGCATACAATACGCCCCGTAGCTTCTCGTGGATTTTCATAATTCTGTTGCGCAAGAATCGGATATGCGTTTGATACAGATGGACAGTTTACTTTACCAAAACTGATCGATACTAGAAATAATAGAATCAACCATTTTTTCATCCAGTTATTCGTAATTCTTTTTTGCATAGATTGATGATTGGTGCCAAGTCTTTGTGCAAACGGATCGTTTACCGATGCCGCATAGTATTAAATATTCTTCCCTTATTCTAATTTTTTTATTCCCCTCTCTCCTTTTCTCTTCTCTTCTTCCCATTATTATTAAATAGTGAAGAAGGGGAAGGTAGAAAAGTTGAATTCTTTTGATGAATAAGTCCAGCCCGTTAACTGCAATTTCGGTGTAATATTTGTCATTCACTCATTGTGTGATAAGTGGCTACAATTGAGGGAGATGTGCGATTTAAATGACGAAAAATCCAATACTTAAAGACTGTATCTGAAATAACCGGAAAGGTTGAAACGAAGCGAGAAATTACATATTTATTGGGGGCCAACCCAAAATGTTCAAAGGAGGAGCCTATAAAAATTTCCCAACCATGGGGGGAATGGAACCCTACACATAAATCAGTTAGTGGAAGAATAGAAAACGCTTTCATTGTGTCATTTAAGCTATAGAATAACTCTTGAATCCGAGAATTTAGAACTGCAAGTCTCTTTCGACCCATTATGAACAAGAAGACTGGGATGGCGATGCTAATTACATCGGTTACTAATTGTAAGAGTAGTTCAATATTTGCTTCATTATACATTACTGCCAATCGAATAGTTTCGTTGTACGCATTTGTATCATAATTCGACAACTGCGTATCTACAGAATTTCCAGTCGCATCATTTAACCAAAGTAACGCTTCTACTTTCCGAAGCCGCTTCAGAGCCCTTTCCTCTTGAAAAGAATTGATAAAGATTTGTGGTTGAGATGTGTTCCACCAACCCCTAATCCAAGGTTCTAGAAACCGATTCTTGAGACTGATTGGGATCGTGAAAGGGAAAAGCAATAAACACCCAATATATCGAAGAGAAGCTAATGCTTGATTTTTAGCCAATCCAAAATCATTAAGTACTAATGAACTCGATTGACTCGTTGATTCCGCCTCGAATCTAGATAAAGTACGAGTTACAGACCGAGGTACCAGACTTATAGATTCATAAGCCGCTGTACCGCCGGAAAAATCTGTTGATTCACAACCGAATGATTCCTCAATTGACTCTTCATTCGTTCGAAGTGACAAAGGGTTCGTGGAACAGCGTCCTCCCTGAGGATCAGAATCATTCAAAGTTGCTTCAATCCAAGCTAATTTTCTATTCATTTTTTCTATAGTACTCAAATTGTGACAGATAACTTTTTTTGCAGAAGCATAATAATGTTCCGATTCATCTTCTGGAAAACCGTCGATTATTTTTTGTTCCTCGTTCGTCTCATTACCCTTGTAGTAATTTTGGCGAGACCCTAAAGATAGTGCTCGGAGAAGCGAAGTTTCTGGGAGATGTGGCGGAGACGTATCCAAACAATTTTTTGCTAGAAACTTATTTGTGCGATGAGGAGGAACAGGGTGGTGTCCAATTAGCAACGACTGAGGAGACTTTGTTCCAAGAAGAAACCCCAGGTTTTTTTGCATTCCCAATATGAATATGCTGAGTCTGCACTCTAGGAGACTCCAATATATTATAAATATAGATTTATTGAATTCCATGTTTGTAAGAGCTAAGACGGTCCGCAACGATTCTTTCAAAGGAGATGGTATTGTTTGTATGAGAAACGAAGATTCTTTCCTTAGATACCGTAGCTGCTTACTAGCCTCATAAGCTCTATCCGAGGAACGGTGCGGAGTATTGTAAAACCGTTGAAGAAGTTTCCAATAATGTGATCTCATATGTTACTTGTATATAAGGAGGAGGGAGTCCGCAAAGTCTATTACTAACCAAATGAATCTTTGTAATTAGATTATCCTTTTGGACCCTCCCCAGTTTTTTTCTTACTGTGCTACCTCACTTAGCTTTCACTCTGTTGATTATCTGATTCTTAAATTATATGAAACTTCAAAAACCTTCGATGGATACGCGCAGGAAACGAGCAAGTTCGGCAGCTTCTTCTTCCATCTCTCCCAAAGTTAAATCTTCACCGATCCGGGTTAGGGAGATATTCTGTCGACCCCTTACTCTAAGGTAAAGAATTCGACGCGGATAAAGACCCTCTCGAATTTCCAATCCAACTGCTTCTACATCTTTCAGCACGAATCGGATACAGATCCGACGGTTCCTTCCAGGAAAGCCCCACCGAAAAATTGAGAATATTCCTTCCCGTTTATCGAATAAATTGTATCCGCTGCCCACGTTCCGAAATACGGTACACCACGGGTAGAATCCGAGAAAGAGGCCTGCGATGCCATAGAAACACATTACAATACCTTGTGGGATGAAAACAATCTGTTCGGACGAAAGTCCGGGAATTAAATCTTTTCCGATGCAACTGGAAATTCCAACCAGCAAGAAACCTGTTGCGCCGCGGACGAGAATACAGGCCCAACACAAATTTGCAATTGTACGGGAACCTTTCACGGGATCTACTCGGATCCATTTGGAGTGACAAGTCATTAATATTTCCTCAAAAATTGCATAATGAATCGATTATCCATCCGGTCACCAGCCTCAATTCCCCCATGTTCTTTTTCCACAGTTCATGCAGTTTATTCCGGGAGGGGCTCTGTGCCTGATACATCTACGCGTGATAATGAGGCGATGAGTCGTTAGAGTCTAAACATACAAATAGCTATCTACATGTGTCCTAGCGACAAAGAAACAATCTACATCTCATTTATATGAGAAATGAAAATGAGACATAGATTGGAGTGGCATCGTTAAAGTTTCCGAGTGATCAAACGAGTAGGAGGGGGTAGCCACTAATGAACCTTCGTCAGAAAAATCTGTCCAATCAGCTATTAGCTAAGACTAATAATTGAAATTGATCCATATCACAGAGTCACCGAGCAGTTTCTCTCGTTTTTAAAGACTGTGCAACAGAAAAGATTATAGAATTTCATCCCGCTCTATATAGAGAAATAAAAAAGCCATTGTAATTGCTGGAAACACCAAACCAACTAGGGGTACAAAAATAGAGGGTAGATAGGACGCTGTCATGATGAAGTTACCTCAAATAAAAAAAAAATAGATATATATCTATCTATTTATACAATACTATATCTTCCTTTTATTTCTACTTCTAATATCTAATGATAGTCTTTTTGTTCCATAAAGAAAAGGGGTTTCTGGACTTCTAATAGACTTATCTCATTAAGAATTATTATTCTTCTTGCAAATTCTTCGGAGATAAGTACGCCCGTTACCAAGACACCTACGGTTTCGTTTATTATCGATTGAATAATCATGTATTATGCATCACATAGGAGTATCTCTCTATGTATATAGAGATAGATACTTCTTAGCGACTCCGAATCGGATTAGAACCCAAGATCTTACTAGTAGCCAACAAATCCATTATTTGGATACAGTCTCATCGTAGCACCATGTTTCTGATACCGTATCAAATAAAAGCGAAACAGTGAAGTGACACCATTTTTCTTTTTTTTTTAGTAATCCGTTTGCTCCTTCTTATATCTTTCTCTCTTTTAAGAGAAGAAATAAATAAATACTCATTTATTGATATAAAAGAAACATGATTTGGACCAATAAAAAGAAGGAATTTAATCTTTTTTATAAGGGGCTGAGTAATAAGGCTCAGATATCTCGCTCAAAACACCCTTCAGAAGGTTACGTGGAACAATCAAATCGAGTAGTCCATTATCAAATAAAGATTCAGCCGCTTGAAAGCCATCAGGTATCTTTTGGCGTGATGTTTATTCAATTACCCTTTTACCGGCGAATGCTGTATATGCTTTAGACTCGGCAATAATTATGTCCCCTGACATACCGGAACTAGCAGTGACACCACCCGTAGTTGGATAAGTAAGAACCGATATATAGAGCAATCTCTTTTGAACTTGATGGATTTGCAGAACGGAAGAAATCTTAGCCATTTGCATTAAACTTAACGTTCCTTCTTGCATACGTGCTCCGCCAGAAGCACAGATTATAATTAGTGGCAGAGACTCATGTGTAGCATATTCGATTGAGCGGGTAATCTTCTCGCCTACTACGGAACCCATACTTCCCCCCATGAAGTGAAAGTCCATAACACCAAGCGCAATAGGTTTTCCATTTAGATATCCTATACCTGTTTGAACAGCATCAGTTAAACCCGTTTTTTCTTGAGAAGTAGTGATACGATTCTGATAAGAATCCTCATCGGAGAAAGCTAAAACATCTTTTGCAGTCGTGTCTTCATCCATGGGAATCCAAGTGTCGCGATCAATTGGAAGTTCGATCCTTTCCATACTATTCATTGAAAGATGATAACCGCACTCTTCACGAACACTCTTATTCTGTTTCAAAAATTTCACGTGAAGCATGTTCCCACAGTTATCACACCGAGCCCATAATCCCTTATTCGTATTGATACTTATCCGTCTATCCCTCTCCCTTTCACTTGAAATTGAGCCTTTGGTAGCTTCTTCGAGGAAAGCTCCGATCAATCCACCGAATTTGCGTTTATCTTCAAACCAATTTATTACAGACGTAAAAATATCCTCATCTGTTTTTGCCCTTCAGCTCGGGGAATTGAAAAAAAAAAAAAAAAAAAGAGTTCAAGTTGTTCGGATTCCACTTCATCAACGAAATAGGCGAAGAGCTATTTAAATATCTAATGAAACATCAAAATCATTGTCTGATTGGAATAGATACCAATTTGGGACCGACCCCGGGTTCAGTAGCCCAATAACTAATTGGCAATTGAATAATCATCCATCCGATCAATCATATGTTAGAAGCTTGAAATCGATTATCCAACAATATGTTGTAAAACGATACATCGTAAAACTCTTACTAGTAAACTGTTGATTCGATTTCACACTACTCGTCCGTATCTCGTGGTTCTTAAATATGAATTGGTAGGGATTCGAACCCCCGGATCCACGGCTCGAAACCATGTACTCTCATCCACTGAGCAACCAACCCTAATCTGTGACACATGGGGAGTATGGGAAAAAAATAAAAAAAAAAAATAGATCTCTCCCGATACCCCCCATCCGTTTCATGAATCCCTTGGAAGGACTGATAGTATCAAATAGTTAAGAAAATTACAATGTATCAATTGTCTCAAATTCAAATTTGATTTCTTTCCATACCTCGCAGGCGGCAGCCAATTCAGGACTCCACTTACTAGCTTCACGGATAATTTCATTACCTTCACGAGCAAGGTCACGGCCCTCATTACGAGCTTGTACACAAGCCTCTAACGCGACTCGATTAGCTACGGCACCGGGCGCATTTCCCCAAGGATGTCCCAAGGTTCCTCCGCCGAACTGTAAGACAGAATCGTCCCCGAAGATTTCGGTTAGAGCAGGCATATGCCATACGTGGATACCCCCCGAAGCTACGGGAAGTACGCCCGGCATAGATACCCAATCTTGGGTGAAATAGATGCCGCGGCTACGGTCTTTTTCAATATAATCGTCACGAAGCAAATCGACAAAACCCAAAGTGACTTCTCGTTCTCCCTCTAGTTTGCCTACTACAGTCCCAGCGTGAATATGATCTCCACCGGACATACGTAATGCTTTTGCTAATACACGAAAATGTATACCGTGATTTTTCTGTCTATCGATGACAGCATGCATTGCACGGTGAATGTGAAGAAGCAGCCCATTATCTCGACAATAGAAGGCCAAGCTAGTATTTGCGGTAAACCCTCCGGTCAGATAGTCATGCATTACAATTGGTGCCCCCAATTCTCTAGCAAAACGGGCCCTTTTCAACATTTCTTCACACGTACCTGCAGTAGCGTTTAAGTAATGTCCCTTAATTTCGCCCGTTTCGGCCTGAGATTTGAAGAGAGCTTCTGCTACGAATAAGAAACGATCTCTCCAACGCATGAATGGTTGGGAATTTACGTTCTCATCATCCTTGGTGAAGTCAAGTCCACCACGGAGACATTCATAAACGGCTCTCCCATAATTTTTAGCGGATAAGCCCAATTTTGGCTTGATTGTACATCCTAATAAGGGACGCCCATATTTGTTTAGCTTATCCCTTTCAACCTGGATACCATGGGGCGGTCCAATGAAAGTTTTAGAATAAGCAGGAGGAATTCGAAGATCTTCTAAGCGGAGAGCGCGTAAGGCCTTGAATCCAAAAACGTTACCTACAATGGAAGTGAACATATTGGTAACGGAACCTTCTTCAAATAGATCCAAAGGATAAGCTACATATGCAATATACTGATTATCCTCCCCAGCAACAGGTTCGATATCATAGCATCGGCCTTTGTAGCGATCGAGACTAGTAAGTCCATCCGTCCATACAGTGGTCCATGTACCTGTGGAAGATTCCGCAGCTACTGCAGCTCCAGCTTCCTCAGGCGGTACTCCGGGTTGCGGGGTCATTCGAAAGGCTGCCAAGATATCGGTGTCTTTGGTCTCATACTTGGGAGTGTAATAGGTCAATCGATAATCTTTAACACCAGCTTTGAATCCAACACCTGCTTTAGTCTCCGTTTGTGGTGACATGGGTTCCTCCCTATGACTAAATTAGTAAATCTTGCAAGGATGAGATCTGCTCGACATAGGTGGAGTATTTCGATGTGAAACGTAAAGTGGGTTTCGGTAATTCAACCTGCGCGCGATACTTATACGTGTCGAAACTCCATTTCAATCATGGAACATTACTATTTTATATTGCGTTTCATGCGGAGTGCAACTAACTACTATGGTTTCTTGCAAAAATCGCTTGATAAATAAGATTCTATCCCATCCCAATACATTGACTCAGGAATCTCTTCATGGTTAGACTGGTCGATAGAAGAAAGAAAGGGATCGACCAAATGTCTGGTCCGTTTAAAAAAAAAAAAATACAAAAATTAAAAATGAAGATTCAATGGATAAAACATGATGGTCGCATGTAACAGAGTGGACTTATTCATATTTTATTAGTCCTTGAATAACAAAAAAAAGAATTATCCTAGCTCTACGGCAACTTTTGCCCATCTCGCTGTTCCATCTATCTCTAGCTATATTTACGAGAAAAGGGAAAAAGGAGTTTGGAACTACTGACTCTTTATTCACGACCGATCGGCGACGAAATACCAGATATTTTTATCGATTCAGTAATCAAATAAAGATAATACACCAAATTAGTTATGAAAACTAGCTCTCTTTCTTTCGAAATTTCCGAATTGGTGGAAAACAATGTAGGATACATTACTCAGATCATTGGACCAGTATTAGATGTGGCTCCTTCTCCGGGGAAAATGCCCAATATTTACAATTCATTAATAGTTAAGGGACGTAACCCGGCGGGTCAAGAGATTAATGTTACTTGTGAAGTCCAACAATTGCTAGGCAATAATGAAGTCAGAGCCGTAGCTATGAGTGCTACAGATGGTTTAATGAGAGGTATGGGTGCTGTTGATACAGGAGCCCCTCTTAGTGTTCCTGTTGGTGAAATTACTCCTGGCCGAATCTCTAACGTCCTTGGCGAACCTGTGGATAATCTGGGTCCTGTAGAGAGTAGTACAACATTTCCAATTCACAGGTCCGCCCCGGCATTTACCCAATTGGATACTAAACTATCGATTTTTGAGACGGGGATTAAGGTTGTAGACCTTTTGGCTCCATATCGCCGAGGCGGAAAGATTGGATTATTTGGGGGGGCCGGAGTTGGAAAAACGGTTCTTATTATGGAATTAATCAATAATATTGCCAAAGCTCATGGAGGTGTATCTGTATCCGGTGGGGTAGGGGAACGTACACGTGAAGGTAATGATCTTTACATGGAGACGAAAGAATCGAAAGTTATTAATGAACAAAATATATCAGAATCAAAGGTGGCTCTGGTTTATGGTCAGATGAATGAACCACCAGGAGCTCGTATGCGAGTTGGCTCAACCGCCCCAACAATGGCAGAATATTTTCGAGATGTCAATAAGCAAGATGTACTTTTATTCATTGACAACATCTTTCGTTTTGTCCAAGCGGGATCAGAAGTCTCTGCGTTATCGGGTAGAATGCCTTCCGCCGTGGGTTATCAACCGACCCTTGGTACAGAAATGGGGTCTCTACAGGAAAGAATTACTTCCACCAAAGAAGGATCAATAACTTCCATTCAAGCTGTTTACGTACCTGCAGATGATCCGACTGACCCAGCCCCCGCTACAACATTTGCACACTTAGATGCTACTACTGTGCTTTCGAGAGGATTAGCAGCAAAAGGTATTTATCCGGCCGTAGACCCCCTGGATTCGACCTCAACCATGTTACAACCTTGGATTGTAGGTGAGGAGCATTATGAGACGGCACAGGGAGTTAAACAGACTTTGCAGCGTTACAAGGAACCTCAAGATATTATAGCTATTCCCGGACTGGACGAATTATCCGAGGAAGACCGTTTAACGGTAGCTAGAGCTCGAAAAATAGAACGTTTCTTATCACAACCTTTTCTTGTAGCAGAAGTCTTTACTGGTTCCCCAGGTAAATATGTTAGTTTACTAGAAACAATTAAGGGATTTCAAATGATTCTTCCTGGAGAATTGGATAATCTCCCTGAACAAGCTTCTTATTTGGTTGGTAATATCGATGAAGCTACCGCAAAGGCTGCAACTTTACAAGTGGAGGGTCAATGAGAGGGATGGTATCAAATCTTCGCGTAATGGCTCCTAATCGAATCGTTTGGAATTCTGAGGTTTGGGAGATTGTTTCATCCACTAATAGTGGTCAGATTGGTATATTACCTAACCACGCGCCGCTTCTTACAGCTTTGGATATGGGAGTCCCAAGAATACGTCACGATGGACAGTGGTCCACGATGGCGCTGATGGGCGGTTTTGCTATGATAGATAATAATCAGGTAACAATACTAGTTAACGAAGCAGAACGAGCTACCGAGATTGACCCTGACGAAGCTCGAAAAAGTTTCCAGACGGCTCAAGCTAACTCAGCTAAAGCAGAGGGCAAGAAGAGAGTAATAGAAGCTAATTTAGCATTTAAGAGAGCCAAGGCACGATTAGAGGCTTTAAACGCTAGTTAATCCGCTTCTTCTTCTGACCCCGCGGGGATAAAGACCAAAATTCAATGTGATACAGAATGTATTGAGTGACCTGATAGTCGCATCATAGCGCCATAGTACTACGTGGTTTCGATATGTATCTTAAATATCTGTAGAACTTATTAGATATCAATACAAAACTTATGGTATCTAATAAGTTTTACCTACTATTGGATTCGAACCAATGCCTCTCGCCGTATGAAAGCGATACTCTAACCGCTGAGTTAAGTAGGCTGGTGATATTTTCCTTACACGGCTCTATTCTATATATATATATATTATATATAGCAGTGTATTTAGAAACAACTACATATTTATGGAAAAACATCTGATTTCCTTTGTTTGAAACAGAAATTAGTCTTTCTTTTTTTTTTGCAATTGGTTATATGACTTGACAAGAATCAGTCGATATTGATACAATATTTATCGTATGATCAAACTGATCAAGGGCTATAGCTCAGCGGTAGAGCGCCTCGTTTACACGTGCGCCGATGGTTATTTTTAGAAGGGTTTATTGGGACTCACCCGATTCGCGCAGGATCCTGCATGATAGATTTCTGTCTTACCTCACTGAGAGATGCAAAAGAACAGTAGCATGACAGATAAATTGATCAGAAAAAGATCAATTTAAAATAGTTGATATGGTGGATGAGTGATCTATCCAATGCTGTAGATGGTGGGGCCGATGCGAGGACCCCAACAAGATCTCTTCCTCGTCTTACGAACTTTCGGGTGTAAAGAGTATCGTATATTCTTTCCAAGCGACAGAGAATATTCAATAGTACGAAGTGGATCTGTGTCTGCTAGAGGCAAACCTGTGTCAACACTAGTAACCTTCTCAAAATACTTCGGGATTGCTTCATCTATATTTAAAATAAAAAGAAAAATCTAATAAAATAAATTAGTCGAGCACACGGAACCATCTTATTTGGTGGAACAAAGGTTGGTGCATCAGCAATTGTTCGTTCATCCCAACTGAAGTGGGAGAACAGTTGGTAAGAGAGCCCAATGCTGCGAAAGCGGCATGTTGGGTTCGTTAAGCAGTTCAAGAATATTCTTTATATATTCCGATCTGCATTACCGAGAATGTCTACGGTTCGAATCCGTATAGCCCTAACCTGCGAAAACAACTCATTCATCTGTTACAGTATACTCAAGTGACGTCGAATCCGGATCATTACATTCCTAGATTCAATTTGCCAAACTAATTTTTTTTTTTATTGATAAAAAAAAAATGAAATAGACTCAAAAAAATATGTTTATTTTTGAGTCTATTTCATTAACTGGGTTGGTAAGACGGATAGATGGCCACTCAGAGAGAATGAGTATCCTAACATAATAGATTAATTATATCTGACGTTTCTTTTGTAGTCCCTTTCTCGATTGGATAACTACCAATATCACAGGATTTATGAACCTTACCTCACCTTCCCCAAAAAACCTATACGTGTTACACCTATTGTGGTATAGCAAGATGATAACTTTCAAACCGAAAGGAGTATGTAAATGTTTTTGCTCCATAAACACGATTCTTTTTGGATTTTTCTACTAATATCTATATCTATTCCCTATTTAGCTTTTTTGATTCCCCGACTTCTCGCCCCCATCCGAGAGGGACCAGAAAAATTGGCAAGTTACGAGTCGGGTATTGAACCAAAGGGAAATACCTGGATTCGATTCCAGATCCGTTATTACATGTTTGCTTCGGTATTTGCAATCTCCGACGTCGAGACAGTCTTTCTTTATCCTTGGGCTATAGGTTTCAGGGAATTGGGTCTATTCGCCTTCATTGAAGTGATCATCCTTATACTTATATTAATTGTTGGTTCGGTTCATGCATGGAGAAAAGGAGCATTGGAATGGTCTCAAGTCCCGAATATTCTAGTGAGAAAAGCAAAAGCAGAGTTGACCCTCGCGAAAATATTTTTATCAATTCAATAGAGTCTATGTTCCCCGATCGGGGCGCGTCGAATTCAATTCTTTTAGCTAACATTAATGATTTTTCCAATTGGTCAAGACTGTCTAGTTTATGGCCACTCCTATATGGCACTAGCTGCTGCTTCATCGAATTCGCCTCTCTAATCGGTTCACGATTTGACTTCGACCGATATGGTTTAGTACCCAGATCCAGTCCTAGACAGGCGGACCTTATTGTGACAGCCGGTACGATAACTATGAAAATGGCCCCGTCCCTGGTAAGACTATACGAACAAATGCCCGAACCAAAATATGTAATTGCTATGGGAGCTTGCACCATTACAGGAGGCATGTTTAGTACAGATTCCTACAGTACCGTTCGCGGGGTAGACAAATTAATTCCCGTGGACCTTTATTTACCGGGTTGCCCACCCAAGCCTGAAGCTATTATTGATGCTGTGACGAAACTTCGCAAGAAAATGGCTCGGGAAAACTATAAGGGTCAAACTTATCGTCACACTCGAAAGAAATATTTCAGTCTGAATCACCGACTTCATTTCGTACCCAGTATTCATACTGAGGAATATAATCAACAAATAGCTAATCAGCGCACAAAATCCTTGTTAAATAGTTTTTTGGGAGGTTCAGAGAAGCTTAAATCTAAGTTTGAAGAATCAATATCAAAAACCGATGAGTAAATCTAGTTTAGAAGTAGAAAGAAAAAAAGGTATTAACCAATATGAATACTATTGATAGATATGAGTTCAATATCGAGGCGCAGGGTCGATTATCTGCTTGGTCGACTAGGCACAGGTTCGCCCACAGACCTTTAGGTTATGATTATAGGGGTGTCGAGACCTTGCAGGTCAAAGCAGAGGAGTGGCTGTCTGTAGCTGTTGCTCCATACGTGTGTGGTTTCAATTATCTGCGTTCCCAATGTGCTTATGATGCGGCACCGGGAGGACCCTTAGTGAGCGTGTATCATCTCACGCAGGTGCAAGATGAGGCAGATCAACCGGAAGAAGTATGTATAAAGATCTTCGTTCCCAGAGAGAACCCCAGGATCCCATCGGTTTATTGGGTTTGGAAAAGTTCCGACTTCCAGGAACGGGAATCTTTTGATATGTTGGGAATCAGTCATCAGGGTCATCCACACCTTAAGCGTATATTGATGCCCGAGAGTTGGATCGGATGGCCTTTGCGTAAAGATTATGTCGTACCCAACTTTTATGAGTTACAGGATGCCTATCAGGTTGCGTAGAAACGGAAGGGCCTTAGTCTTCGTTAAAGAATCATCCTCCTGTTCATCATTTCCATTTGATTCTTATTAGGAATGTTTACTGAGCGAAGCCCGAATGATCCGTCGATTTTTCAAGATACTTCTGCATCTGGTCCCTCGTCCATTTCATATTTTAAAAGTCTCTTCATAGAAGAATCTCTTTCGTGTTATCGGATCAGACTATTCTTTTTCTTTTATTTATCTGCCAGGAACCAGACTTGAACTGGTGACACGAGGATTTTCAGTCCTCTGCTCTACCGACTGAGCTATCCCGGCCAACGTCTCTACGGAGATGCCTCAAATCCAAATGAGGCAGATATCTTTTTTATTCGATCTATCTCTGCTCAATCAAACCAATAGCCTCGGTAAAAAAAAAAAAAATAGTCGTTTGTTTAATATTTCCTATAGTTTTCAAATGAACCACTCAAAAAGTCTTTTAGGCTTGCTCAGTGGTTCATTTGTGATCCATACTCAAATAAAAGGTTAAAGTCGAAAGAACAGGGTATTAAGCTAAATTTATCGAGCTCTGAATCAAAGATCTAAGATTTACTACTCCCCTCAATAGTTTGGAGGGGGTGAGATAACCATATGAACCCGAACAATCTATCTATAGATTGGCAATTCTACCCTGTTCTGTTGGGGATAGAGGGACTTGAACCCTCACGGTCCTATAAAGACCAACGGATTTTCTTTCTACCACAATTTGCATTGCTACTTACACTAACCGTGTAGAATGGGACTCTATCTTTATCCACGAAAACATTATTAGCTACTACTTGTCAAGGAGTATTCATTAAAATACAACGGGAGACAGGCACTGTAACAGGTAGAAAAGGAATATGAAAATTAGTAGGAATAGACTCTATCTTTTATATACTATAGATTCAAATATTGGCGTGATTCTGCGAACGAATGTCGACTCTAGATCGAAACAGGGGTCGCGCTCGATCCTTATCTAACTAGAAAAGCTTTTTTTTTTTTTTCACTTCTTCGTTTCATATTCCTGTATTTCATCTCGTTCAATCACCCATCAATCACCCATATGGGGTAGTTAAATATTTAGTTACTGTAGAAATAAGAATTAATAGGTTGTTCGTTGGAATAGCCCCCGTCGAGTCTCTGTACCTATCTCGCTTCGTCATCTAAAATTTAGATAGATGAAATGAGATTTGGCTCAGGATTGCCCGCGAAATAATCCTAGGTTCCCCTGAATCTGGGAGCTGTCACTCAGTACGTTTCCATACCTAGGCTCAATCTGATTGAGTCCGCAGCGTCTACCATTCCGCCATATCCCCCCCCCCTTGGGCCCCAACAAACTGAAACAACAAATATAGAATTGACGAGAATCTCTCAGTATGCTATCTACTACCATGTCTTCTATTCCACCCGAGTCATAACCCCTCTATGAGTCTATTAAGTCTCATGGGGGAAAAACATATGCTTTGACTATGCGTCGGAATATCCTACTTCCTTACATCTTCGAGCCTTTTTCTTTTCTGACTAAAATAAGAAAAGATAACCATAATTTCGTTGATCTAGAAAGAATAGATACTTGTTTAGTAAGGGAATCTAATTAGATTCCGCCTGTCGGTCACACCTTGCTAACCTATCAGACATCAGAATTATACATGAATGTACCAATTGGGGCAATATAATATCCCAATCTATTCAATTTTTATTTCTGCTCCAATTATTTATATGAATGGGTATGCTACAGGGTTTTCGTTCGATACGAATTATGGCTCAATATTGATTGTTTGTTTATCACGCCCCCCTTCTTCTTTTCAAGAGTTGATAACAACTTGAGTATTTGTGAGTTCTCAATCATATGTTATGATTGTCACAAACAATAATAGTTAATGAAATTGATTGAGTATTACTTCATAAATAGTATTTTCAAACCAATCCCCGAAAATTTTATTTTCACTTATGAAACGTTTACAGAAAAGGAGTTTTTACGTCTCGCTACCGAGGACCTCGTCTGAAAGTGATACGTCGTCTAAAGAATTTACCAGGGCTTACAGGGAAAACATCCAATCCAGGAGAAACTCGAATTGCTGCTGATCAATCTGCTTCGAGAAAAATTTCTCAATTCTGCGTGCGTTTGGAGGCCAAACAGAGATTACGTTTTAATTATGGATTAACAGAACGCTAATTACTTAGATATGTTCGTATTGCTAGAAAAACTAAGGGTTCGACAGGCCAGGTACCGTTGCAATTACTTGAAATGCGTTTAGATAATATTATTTTTCATTCAGGTATGACTTCCACTATTCCTGCAGCTAGACAATTAGTTAATCATAGACACATCTTAGTGAACGACCGCATTGTGGATGTACCAAGCTACCGTTGTAAACCGAAAGATATTATTACTGTTCGGAATCGACCAACTTCCTATAATGGGCTGAGGAGTGGCATTAATGAGTCTTCTCGAGGGGACGAAATACCGGATCATTTAACTTTTTCTCTATTGGAAGGCAACAGACCAAAGGGGTTGGTGAATCGGATTGCCAATCGGGAATCTATCGATTTGAATATCAATGAATTGTTAGTTGTCGAGTATTATTCTCGCAAAGCTTAACCCTAAGTGATTTCTGATTTATTTAAGAATTCAAGAAATTAATAGAATAATTTGAGAATCCTTGTTACAAGGATTCTTAGGTAGTCTAATCAAAATAACAAGTAGATAACTAAAAAGTTAAAGGGATTTTTCCGGTACATCTGATTCATTTCTTTTAGCAGAAACCAACCCCCAATGTTGTACTTTAGAATCTTCTAGTTTCAAAAAGGTTAAATCGACGCACCATACAATATTCCGAGCCACCAATACGGGTGATTTCAAACAATAAATAATTCTATTACCAATAGATTATCAATAGACTGTTAGGATCCCTTACCGTTATCAAGTGTTCCTTCGGTATTAGTCGAAACTATTACTCCAGACTAATCTCAGATTTCTGATGAATTAGCAACTTACCAAGATATTGTAATTGAAAAAAAAAAAGAGGGAGACACAAATAGATAAAAATATGGAGAGGAAGGAGAGGGATTCGAACCCTCGGTAAACAAAAGTCTACTTAGCATTTCCGGTGCTACACCTTAAACCGCTCGGTCACCCTTCCTGTAGGATTTGATTCCCCAAATGCTCTGACATATTTTAGACATTTAGGTAGCAAAATGACAAGTTAGTGGTCAATGATAATTAGAAAGAAATAATTTTTGAAATATAAGTTTAGGATTCACCAGGTATTAAAAACGAGGATTAATGCTCAAGGTTGAGATAAAAAAAAAGAACGAGATTCGACATATATATCTTTAGTCATTCTAAAATATATTTTCATACATCCTCGATCCCTTTAAATGAGTAGATTTTGATGGGACAATATGGGATAGGTATCGTTGTAGGAATAGGCCCAAGTTGTTCATCGGTTTCTTACGAGCCTGGACGCTTTTTCTATCTCTAAAAAAAAAAAATGAAGTACATAAACATTAGAGAGATATACAACGTGCCTTATCGCTTTATTACTCTTTTTGTTTTTTTTTTGTAACCTTGATTAATATAATAATAAGTGGAATGTGATAGAGAAAAAAAAAAAAAAACAAAAAAATTAGAATTGATTATGCCTAGATCTCAGAGAAATGACAATTTTATTGACAAAACTTTCACAATTCTAGCAGATATTTTGTTACAAATTCTACCGACCACTAAAAGAGAAAGGGAAGCTTTTACTTATTATAGGGATGGTGCGATTCGAGAGGGGAAACAATTCGGACCTATTCAGAATGAATTGAGAAGGTTCCAGTCTCAATAGACCCACATTTGGTGAAGGTGTGTTTTGATTGGGAAACAAGTCCTTCGGTCGCGCATCCACGATTGATGCAGCCTTGGATGCTACAGCTCCAATTCCCGACGGATCTTGGTATCAAGCAAAAGGTTAAACCTATGAAATAATATGTGATGAATGGGTTCATGGGTAAGCATGGGAGGGGGGGGGGGCGCCACGTGTAGGAATCGACAATCCAAAGGCTTCGTTAAATTCCAGTTTCGCCACGTATAAGACCTTTCCGACAATTCTCAAATCGTGGCAACTATCGATAGTGATTGGGACAACAAACAGCCATCCCGTTTGTGTTTTGGATGCCCTTAGAATCATCGAAGATTGTCGAGGTGAGTAATCCCCTCAAAACACAAAGCGTTGGGAACGAAGAAATTGTCAAAGAGTTTATTGATAGTATCATATTATAGTAATTATCTCAATAAAAAACTCTTTGCAAGAAGGATGGTTAGACATTAGTTTCAGGAGACACTAGCCCCCGCTTAACTAGGTTAGGGGTAGGAATAATTAGACTATTCCAAATACTATTTTCCCTCCGTGCATCAAGCGGGAGGAGCCGTATGAGATGGGAATCTCACGTACGGTTTTGGAGCGGAGCCTATTTGCATTAGCAACCGTAACGGATGTCAGCCCAATCTGAAGGAGAATATGCAGAAGCTTCATAAAATTACTACAAAGCTATGCGTTTAGAGATTGATTCTTACGATCGGAGTTACATACTTTATAATATAGGTCTTACTCATACTAGTAATGGGAAACATGCGAAAGCTTTGGAATACTATTTTCAAGCATTGGAGCGGAATTCTTTTCTGCCACAAGCTCTTAATAATATGGCTGTGATCCGTCACCACGTGCGATTATCTACACTTTAGGATCTTTTAGTTTGTAACTAACTATTCAACCAAAGAAAAAGGCTTCCCACAAGCATACTTCCGAACAAAAGTTGTCACAAGCTGTGGAATCCAGTACCCCCCCCCTCCCTGAAGCAACCCAGGTTTGAGAGAGGAAGATAGCCTAACTATCCCATGGATAATTGACTGAATCGAAGGATATAGCACCGTAAAGATTCATCATTGAAAATCTGGGTCGATACGATGAGATTGGTCCACCCAAAAAGTTATACAATTTAGCTCTGTAGCAGAGTTGATTGGGGAAAAAGAAATAGCGAACCACGGTGTAGCATCAAATCCCAAAGGAAGAATCTATCTAAATGGATCCGTATTAAGAATAGGATAGTTAGCTTTGAGAAAAAAAAAAAGAAAGATTATTAGTTTTTTTTCTTAACTAGGAGTATGGAAAAGATTCTATTCGAGAGGAATGAAATTAGAAACCCCTATCAGTGACTATTCTTAGTCCCTTCACAAATCAGGAGTAACCCTTTCTTCTATCTCTTGATTGGACAGACAAGAGGCTAATGAGTAATCATTCGAGCCGTATGAGGTAGGAAACTCTCAAGTTCGGTTCTAAGGGAGGAGATCGTGGAATAATCTATCCATCCTGACCGAGGGGAGCAGGCCATTCAACAAGGAGACTCAGAGATTTCAGAAGCTTGGTTCGATCAAGCTGCTGAGTATTGGAAACAAGCAATAGCACCTTCCCCCAGTAATTACATTGAAGCACAGAATCGGTTAAAAATTACAGGACGTTCTTTTTTCCTTAGTGAGTGAAGCGACATACATGAAAAAATTTTCTTGCTTACCCAACCCCCCACCCAGTCACACTTCGCTTATTCTCTACTACCGAACGAATGATCGATATTGCAAAGTCCATCGGGCACTAGTAGGTTGTGTAATAATAAGATTAAATGCCTGCCCCGCATAACTCTTCTATCGCAGCTGCTCCAGTTCCAAACTCAAGGGGAAAAAGAATACTTTACTAGTTAGTAGTAAAAATTCTAGTTCTTAGAAGTTTTGTATCCTCTGTTGGTAGGTTGTTGTTATCCCTCGTCCGAAGAGAGGAGAGTCTCGATGACTATTCGTTCACCAGAACCAGAAGTCAAGATTATGGTGGAAAAGGATCCCGTGAAAACCTCTTTCGAGAAATGGGCTCAACCTGGACATTTCTCGAGAAATTTGGCTAAGGGTCCTAGTACCACCACATGGATTTGGAATCTACATGCTGATGCTCATGATTTTGATAGTCATACCAATGATTCAGAGGATATATCCCGTAAAATATTTAGCGCTCATTTTGGTCAACTAGCTATTATTTTCATCCGGTTGAGCGGTATGTATTTTCACGGGGCTCGTTTCTCCAATTACGAGGCATGGCTAAATGACCCTACTCACGTTAAGCCTAGCGCTCAGGTGGTTTGGCCAATAGTGGGTCAAGAGATACTTAATGGGGATGTGGGCGGGGGATTTCAAGGAGTACAGATAACGTCCGGATTCTTTCAACTTTGGCGAGCTTCCGGAATAACTAATGAGTTACAGCTCTATTGCACAGCAATCGGTGCTTTAATCTTTGCGGGATTAATGTTCTTTGCTGGTTGGTTTCATTACCACAAGGCTGCTCCAAAATTGGCCTGGTTCCAAAATGTAGAATCCATGCTGAATCACCATCTAGCAGGTCTCTTGGGGTTGGGTTCTCTAGGGTGGGCGGGACATCAGATACACGTTTCGCTACCGATTAACCAACTATTAGATGCGGGAGTTGACCCCAAAGAAATACCCCTTCCTCATGAATCTATTCTTAATCGTGATCTTTTGGCTCAAACGTATCCTAGTTTTACAAAAGGATTAATCCCATTTTTCACTCTTGACTGGTCAGAATACTCAGATTTTTTAACCTTCCGCGGGGGATTGAATCCAGTTACTGGGGGATTGTGGCTGACCGATACCGCACATCACCATCTAGCCATTGCAGTTCTTTTCTTGGTAGCTGGTCATATGTATAGAACCAATTGGGGTATTGGACACAGTACGAAAGAGATTTTGGAAGCTCATAAAGGCCCCTTCACTGGTGAGGGTCACAAGGGTCTTTATGAAATTTTAACCACTTCGTGGCATGCTCAATTATCTATTAATCTTGCCCTGCTAGGCTCTTTAACAATTATAGTTGCCCATCACATGTACGCTATGCCACCTTATCCGTACTTAGCCACCGATTATGCTACACAACTTTCCTTGTTTACACATCACATGTGGATCGGGGGTTTCTTAGTAGTTGGCGCGGCTGCACACGCAGCTATTTTTATGGTAAGGGATTATGATCCGACTACTCAATATAACAATCTGTTAGATCGTGTCATTCGGCATCGTGATGCAATAATTTCACATCTTAACTGGGTCTGCATCTTTCTAGGTTTCCATAGTTTCGGCCTATACATTCATAACGATACTATGAGTGCTTTGGGACGTCCCCAAGATATGTTTTCAGATACCGCTATTCAGTTACAACCCATATTTGCTCAGTGGGTGCAAAATACTCATGCTTCCGCTCCTGGTTCAACAGCACCTAATGCAGCGGCAGGTACTAGCTTAACCTGGGGGGGTAGCGATTTAGTAGCAGTAGCTGGCAAAGTTGCTTTAGCACCAATTCCATTAGGTACTGCAGATTTCTTGGTACACCATATTCATGCATTTACAATTCATGTTACTGTATTAATCTCACTGAAAGGTGTTCTGTTTGCACGCAGCTCCCGCCTAATACCTGATAAAGCAAATCTTGGTTTTCGTTTTCCTTGCGACGGTCCAGGTAGAGGAGGTACCTGTCAGGTATCTGCTTGGGATCACGTTTTCTTAGGGTTGTTCTGGATGTACAATTCCATCTCAGTAGTTATTTTTCACTTCAGTTGGAAGATGCAATCCGATGTACGGGGTAGTATAAGTGAACAGGGAGCGGTGAGCCATATTACTGGGGGAAATTTTGCGCAGAGCTCAACTACTATTAATGGATGGCTGCGTGACTTCTTGTGGGCACAAGCTTCCCAAGTCATTCAATCATATGGTTCCTCGTTATCCGCATATGGTCTTCTATTCTTGGGGGCTCATTTTGTTTGGGCTTTCAGCCTAATGTTCCTATTCAGTGGTCGCGGATACTGGCAAGAACTCATTGAATCTATTGTTTGGGCTCATAATAAGCTGAAAGTTGCTCCTGTTACCCAACCTAGGGCTCTGAGTATCATACAGGGACGTGCCGTAGGAGTAGCTCATTACCTTCTGGGTGGAATCGCCACAACATGGGCGTTCTTCCTAGCGAGAATCATTGCAGTGGGATAATGGCTAGGAGGATTTGAGAAACATTACGGCATCAAGATTTCCAAAGTTCAGCCAGGGTCTATCCCAAGACCCAACTACTCGTCGTATCTGGTTCGGTATAGCCACTGCGCATGACTTTGAGAGTCATGACGATACTACCGAGGAGCGTCTCTATCAAAAAATATTTGCTTCTCATTCCGGTCAATTAGCTATAATTTTTCTCTGGACCTCTGGGAATTTATTCCATGTGGCTCGGCAGGGTAACTTCGAGGCATGGGTGAGGGACCCATTACATGTGAGACCAATTGCTCATGCAATTTGGGATCCTCATTTCGGTCAGCCAGCTGTCGAAGCTTATACTCGGGGGGGGGCTCCGGGTCCAGTGAATATTGCTTATTCTGGTGTATATCAATGGTGGTACACCATTGGTTTACGTAACAACCAAGATCTCTATACTGGAGCTATCTTTTTGCTAGCCGTTTCCGCTTCGTTCTTATTGGCTGGCTGGTTACACCTACAACCGAAATGGAAACCGGGCATTTCTTGGTTCAAAAATGCTGAATCTCGGCTCAACCACCATCTTTCAGGACTCTTCGGAGTGAGTTCTTTAGCTTGGACAGGACATTTGATCCATGTAGCCATCCCCGAATCTAGGGGTGGACATGTGAGATGGGATAATCTATTAACCGCAACCCCCCATCCTCAAGGCTTGGGACCCTTTTTCTCGGGTCAGTGGAGTGTTTACGCACAGGATCCTGACTCTAGTAACCACTTGTTTAATAGTGCCCAAGGAGCAGGAACGGCTATTTCAACTTTTCTGGGGGGATTTCATCCACAAACTCAAAGTTTATGGCTAACTGATATTGCTCATCATCATTTGGCAATTGCAGCTGTGTTTATTATTGCTGGTCACACGTACAGGACTAACTCTGGTATTGGACATAGTATGAAAGAGATTTTGGAGGCTCATATTCCTCCAGGCGGCAGGTTGGGGCGCGGACACAAGGGACTTTATGATACGGTCAATAACTCCCTCCATTTTCAACTAGGACTCGCTTTAGCCGCTTTAGGAGTCACCACTTCCCTAGTTGCGCAACATATGTATTCCTTACCTGCTTATGCTTTTATAGCGCAAGATTATACGACCCAAGCCGCACTATACACCCATCACCAATATATTGCCGGGTTTATTATGACAGGAGCCTTTGCACATGGGGCTATATTCTTTATTAGAGATTACGATCCGGTACAAAATAAGGATAACGTCTTAGCAAGAATGTTGGAACATAAAGAAGCAATAATAGCCCATTTAAGTTGGGCTAGTTTATTCCTAGGGTTCCACACTCTAGGTCTTTACGTTCATAACGATGTAATGCTAGCCTTCGGAACTCCGGAGAAGCAGATTCTTATTGAACCTGTATTTGCTCAATGGATCCAATCTGCTCACGGTAAAGCTTTGTATGGTTTCGACGTACTTCTATCCTCAACAGATAGTCCAGCAATTAATGCCGGTCGGGGATTATGGTTACCCGGTTGGTTGGATGCTGTTAATAACAATAGTAACTCATTATTTCTAACGATTGGACCCGGAGATTTTCTAGTTCACCATGCTATTGCTTTGGGTCTACACACAACTACACTGATTTTAGTGAAAGGTGCGTTAGACGCGCGAGGGTCCAAGTTGATGCCAGATAAGAAAGAATTTGGTTACAGTTTCCCTTGCGACGGTCCAGGTAGAGGTGGTACCTGCGACATTTCAGCTTGGGACGCCTTTTATTTAGCAGTTTTCTGGATGCTGAACACCATTGGATGGGTCACTTTCTATTGGCACTGGAAACATATCACCCTGTGGCAAGGTAATGTTGCTCAATTTAATGAATCCTCTACTTATTTGATGGGATGGTTGAGGGATTACTTACGGTTGAACTCTTCGCAACTTATTAATGGCTACAATCCATTCGGTATGAACAGTTTATCTGTATGGGCATGGATGTTCTTATTTGGACATCTGGTGTGGGCCACTGGATTTATGTTTCTCATTTCCTGGCGTGGCTACTGGCAAGAACTCATTGAAACTCTAGCTTGGGCCCACGAGCGTACACCCTTGGCAAATGTGATACGTTGGAAAGATAAACCAGTTGCTCTTTCTATTGTTCAAGCACGATTAGTGGGACTAGCCCACTTCTCTGTAGGTTACATATTTACCTACGCAGCTTTTCTAATAGCATCTACATCAGGTAAATTTGGATAACTCTATCTCTCTCTGTTTCGACTAGCAAAGTGTCTATGCGTCGGGCTCACCCCCACTAACCCCTACATCTGAGCCAATCGCAAGACCAACTATTCAGGGCTCAGTTAATATAAAGAAATAATAAATTGATTTATTTCTTTATATTAACTGATAAATTAAGAACTTTGATTCAGATACGATCCATTTTAGAATAGTATTCCAACCCTGCTGACCTGTGAATTATGGCAAAGAAGAGTCTCATTGAGAAGGAGAAGAAAAAAGAAAAATTGGTGAAAGAATATGATCTCATTCGTCAATCTTTGAAACAACAGATCAGAAAGAGTTCATCAATCCAGGAAAAGATAAAGATTTCCAAAGGATTACAATCTCTACCGCGTAACAGTGCACCCGCCCGTCTCCGTAAACGATGCTCCCTAACCGGACGACCCAGATCCAATTACCGAGATTCTGGTTTATCTAGACACGTACTTCGCGAAATGGCACACACTTGTTTGCTACCTGGAGTAATAAAATCAAGTTGGTGAAAAAAAGTATTATTCAATTAATAAAAAAGAAGAACAGATATTTATAGATTAACAGTTTTTCCTCATGTTCAATGTAATTATTTAAGGAATGTATAATAATTACATTGAAGGCATCAACTACGCGGGGTAGAGCAGCTTGGTAGCTCGCAAGGCTCATAACCTTGAGGTCACGGGTTCAAATCCTGTCTCCGCAAAGGAACCCGCTAATTCTCTATCTAATAGGGCGATAGGCCACCCTTCCCTATCGAGCTTACCGTAATCTCATTTTATCTCTCGTGTCCCAGTGACGAATCAAACCCAAGACTCTACGAGTCTAGACCGGATAAATTTGAGTATTTCCGATATTTCCTAGGTTATGGTTATTTCACATCACACGACAAAAATAGTCTTTCAACCTTTTTTTACTCTTTCTACCCATTATTGGTTAGAGAGAAAAATAGAAAAGAGGGTATAAAATTGAATTATCAACACAACTATCGTTTGCTTCGTCTCAGATCAACATTTTCTTTTACCAAGTTCTAGTATCTGGAAAGAAGAAAAAACGGAGCAAACAAAATAGTTTTGTTTTTGTATGCCACGTAGAATTTCCCCCAATTATACCATTCAATTGGTAGGCCCTTTTAACTCAGTGGTAGAGTACCGCCATGGTAAGGCGTAAGTCGTCGGTTCAAATCCGATAAGGGGCTGATCAAATAGTTGTACGAAGCATCAAACTCGAGCTGTCTCTCTTTAACAGAAGCACCTGGGTCAGTAAGATCTGCGTGCGAAAGAACAGTATTAGTATTGTCTCTTTCATTTTCAGGAAATGATGAGGATACTGGCGTTTAAACAGCTTTTTTTTTTTTCGAATGAAAAAAAAGGGTGGAATGATGATATTCCTTCAGACGCCCGTCAAATCAGAATCTATCAATTTTCCTATTTACTATTTAATTGAACCTGAATCGAATCGACAAGATTATTGATAGATTGAGGGGGAAGAACAAAAAAAAGGAGAAAAAGATTCATTTAATGGATAATCCTAGAATTGGTACGAGGCTAGCTCTCTTCAAAATAAATTCTTCAGTTGAATTGTTTGTCTCACCCTGATTCCTAATCGGAAATGTATCGTTACCCACGATACCGAAGAATCAAATGAATATAATTCCTAATATTAATAATTATTTAGTTATCCCTAGCGTGGGAATTAGATATGAATTCTCAGTATCAATATATTTCTATTCAGTTAAAAAAAAAAAAAAAAAAATATTGGATAATCCTTTTTTCTGTATAGATAATTTCCAGTTATTGAGTCATTGAAGAATTCTTCAACTCTCTTAATTTATTAAGACTCCTGTTTTTTATATTCCTCATATAATCAAAATTTATTTTTTTGGGAACTCGAAGCAGGGGTATAAACTGTTCGCTCAATGTCGATATTTTAAACACCTTTTCTATTCGAAGCTAGGTCGAAGTATGCCACTACTCATTCGCACGATTCGGGACTAGAAAGCTTTCAATTTTTAGTGGAGATTGGTAAAATAATTATTGGGATGTTCCTAAAGTATAGATGAGTACCATAAAAATACAGATCAGATGGATCTATAGACATGCGTATACTATCTATACTACTAACCCTTTCACGGATTATAAGAGACAAATTTCTTATTTGATCTTTTTTTTTTCGAACCCTTTTCTCTCTCTTCTTTTACCAGTAAAAAACGGATGAGAAAGAAAAAAAGTTGGAAGAAGATACTGGCACTGCGGGGGAAGATCTAATAGATGTCAATGATTGTTTGACGAAAAAAAAAAATAATATCTTTGGGACTCCATCCCAAAGTAGGGTCCGTTAATACGGCAGAAGGGTTGACAAAATCTCGGAAGAAAAGAAAGGTTTACCCACTTTCTGAGGAATAACGTAACAAACCATATTGTCTCGGGCCTAAGTCGATATTGATAGATTGAAAAAGAAGAGACGATTAAAAACGTAAAATTAGATGAAAAAGAAAAAAAGGAAGAATAGTAAGGAGAAACACGGACAAAAAACTAGAGAGGAAGGAAAAGAAAAAGAGAGAGAAAGGTAAGATAAAAAGAGTGATAAATAGTGGAATCAAAAACAAGAAGGAAGAGAAAAAGCGAAAGACTCCTACTAAAATCTATCAGTATCATTCTCGTGCAATAACTGCCCTGCCGGGAGTATGCTGTTTCGGTGAACGATTTTTCAGAAGGGACGACGATGTGATGGTTCAATCTTCTGCAAAGTACCGTAACTATACTACTTCATAGGAGAAAGAAGGGAACCCAGAAATGGTTCGAGGAGCTGAGTGAGGGAATAACTATGACCATTGCCATTGGAAAATCTTCCAAGGAGCCGAAAGATTTATTTGATAGTATGGACGATTGGCTAAGAAGAGATCGTTTTGTTTTCGTAGGCTGGTCCGGTCTATTACTCTTTCCCACCGCTTACTTTGCTTTAGGTGGTTGGTTCACCGGTACAACCTTCGTCACCTCATGGTATACTCATGGATTAGCTAGTTCCTACTTGGAGGGTTGTAACTTCTTGACTGCAGCAGTTTCAACTCCTGCTAATAGTTTAGCGCACTCCTTGCTTCTGTTATGGGGTCCCGAAGCACAAGGAGATTTCACCCGTTGGTGCCAATTAGGAGGCCTATGGACCTTCGTTGCTCTTCATGGCTCCTTTGCTCTGATAGGTTTCATGTTACGTCAATTCGAACTTGCTAGGTCTGTACAATTACGTCCCTACAACGCAATAGCGTTCTCCGCTCCTATTGCCGTTTTTGTCTCTGTATTCTTGATTTATCCCTTGGGGCAATCCGGTCGGTTCTTCGCACCCAGTTTCGGTGTAGCAGCTATCTTTCGATTCATTCTCTTTTTTCAAGGTTTTCATAATTGGACGTTAAACCCGTTCCATATGATGGGGGTTGCAGGCGTTCTTGGTGCTGCCCTTTTATGTGCCATTCATGGTGCTACAGTGGAAAACACTCTATTTGAAGATGGTGATGGTGCGAACACATTCCGCGCGTTTAACCCAACTCAATCCGAAGAGACTCATTCAATGGTAACTGCTAATCGTTTCTGGTCCCAAATATTTGGTGTCGCTTTCTCCAACAAACGTTGGTTACACTTTTTCACGTTATTCGTGCCAGTGACCGGTTTATGGATGAGTGCTATTGGAGTAGTTGGTCTCGCCCTGAATCTACGCGCGTACGACTTTGTTTCCCAAGAAATTCGTGCAGCAGAAGATCCTGAGTTTGAGACTTTTTACACAAAGAACATCCTATTAAACGAAGGTATTCGCGCTTGGATGGCAGCTCAGGATCAGCCTCACGAAAACCTTGTATTTCCCGAGGAGGTCTTACCCCGTGGAAACGCTCTTTAATGGAACCCTCTCTCTGGGTGGTCGCGATCAGGAAACCACAGGTTTCGCTTGGTGGGCCGGTAACGCTCGACTCATTAATCTGTCTGGTAAATTACTTGGTGCCCACGTGGCTCATGCTGGTTTGATTGTATTTTGGGCCGGAGCTATGAATCTATTTGAAGTGGCTCATTTTGTTTCAGAAAAGCCTATGTATGAACAAGGTTTAATCTTACTTCCTCACCTAGCTACCCTGGGTTGGGGAGTAGGTCCCGGGGGGGAAGTCACCGATACTTTCCCATATTTTGTTTCCGGAGTACTTCATTTGATCTCCTCCGCAGTTCTAGGGTTTGGGGGCATCTATCATGCTCTGATTGGGCCCGAAACTTTGGAAGAATCCTTTCCATTCTTTGGCTATATATGGAAAGATAAAAATAAGATGACTACAATTCTAGGTATCCATTTAATACTATTAGGCGTCGGTGCCTTCCTCTTAGTGTTCAAAGCACTGTATTTTGGAGGTTTATACGATACATGGGCACCTGGAGGCGGGGATGTAAGAAAGATTACAAATCTCACCCTAAGTCCGAACGTTATCTTTGGTTATCTACTAAAATCCCCCTTTGGTGGAGAAGGCTGGATTGTAAGTGTAGATAATCTAGAAGATATTATTGGGGGACATGTCTGGTTGGGCTCTATTTGTATTTTTGGGGGAATCTGGCACATATTAACAAAACCATTTGCTTGGGCTCGGCGTGCTTTCGTATGGTCCGGAGAAGCTTATTCGTCCTACAGTTTAGGAGCTCTTGCCATCTTCGGTTTCACCGCTTGTTGCTTCGTCTGGTTCAACAACACAGCATATCCTAGTGAATTTTATGGTCCCACTGGCCCAGAAGCTTCTCAGGCTCAAGCTTTTACCTTTCTTGTCAGGGACCAACGTCTCGGTGCCAACATAGGTTCTGCTCAGGGACCTACCGGGTTGGGTAAATATCTGATGCGTTCCCCCACGGGAGAAATCATATTTGGAGGCGAAACCATGCGTTTCTGGGACCTTCGTGCTCCTTGGTTGGAACCCTTAAGAGGTCCTAATGGTTTGGATCTTAGTAAGCTAAAGAGAGATATACAACCGTGGCAGGAGCGACGATCCGCAGAGTATATGACTCATGCGCCCTTGGGTTCTTTAAACTCCGTGGGTGGAGTAGCTACCGAGATCAATGCCGTGAACTATGTCTCTCCTCGGAGTTGGTTGGCGACTTCTCATTTTGTTCTCGGATTCTTTTTCTTCGTGGGCCACCTATGGCATGCAGGAAGGGCTCGTGCAGCTGCAGCCGGGTTTGAAAAAGGAATTGACCGTGATACCGAACCCGTTCTTTCTATGACACCCCTTAATTGAAAATTAAAAATTGGGTAAGAACCGTTGAGGTGATGATAGAAAAAGAATAAGCAAAGAATTATTTCCTTACTAGTAGGTTAGTAGCTGCTAGATGGATGTACGTCCCTGGATTCACCGCATCGAGGTAGATTCCTATTTATCTATCTATCTATTTAGATAGATAGATAGATGCCAAGCGAGTCTTAGTTAGTTCGTCGGTGCAAGTAGCTCTTAGATCTTCTTATAAACGAGGTAGAAACTGACCTAGTAATTATTGTCTATTCTTCCGAAACAATAGTTTATGAAGAACCACGAACCAGAAGGTAGCCACGCCTCTTTTTTTAAACGTTTAGAAATACTCCCGCGGAATACCCCATTTTGGGGTGGTAGAGGGGGCATGCTGGTGAGAATAGGTAAACCCAAGGATCATTTTGGATCCCCCTGAGTCGCATACGGTAATGCGCGGACTCACCCCACGACTAGGTGGATTATTCAGATTGAGACAACCTCATTTTATTTTTCCGGCGAATCAGCCGATGGGACTAGCGTCAGTCTAAACTGTATTTAGTTGGTATTCCATTTTGTGCATACGCTACGATCCCTCGAACCTTGAGAGATACTGATGCGGGTCCCAGCCACAGCCGAATCCCAGAATAAAACTATTTTTAGACTGCTCACTTTAGTAGATGGAAGGTTATTTGTTACTAAGGCAAAAAAAAAAAAAGTTATCGCTGGGTACCTGAAGGATACTAGATACTATCGGATGATTCTTTTAAGGAATAATTTTTTTTTTTTAGACCATTTATACCTCTCATCTTTTGTCCCTGAATATTTGATACTAAGCCAATAGTAGGAGAGAGAGGGATTCGAACCCTCGATGGCGTTTCGACACCATGCCAGTTTTCAAGACTGGAGCCATAAACCACTCGACCATCTCTCCTGCAGAGACAGACTCCTTACTCAATAATCAAAGGATTAATCCTCTAGTTTAGGTGAAATGGGAATCTAATCAATCTCAAGACATATGCATTGTATCAAGATCTATCTCTACTGTGAAAGATATAGAGTGGGAGGAATCTCATAAGATTGATCGTGGAGTTGCTGTGGATGATCATCCCGAATGGAGAGATTTTCACTTCCATTCAACGAATCATTGATAGATTCAGTGACATTAGACTCTAGAGTACCAGAAGGGCTTTGATTCCCCCTCAAATACCTGGTACAGTGAAAATCTCACCGGATGCGGATTGGATGGTACAAATAACCAATTCCTTATATTTATATGGAGGGAATCAGAATTATGATAATGACAATCGCTTTCCAATTGGCTTTATTCACATTAATTGCTACCTCATTCCTACTAGTTGTTGGCGTCCCTGTAGCGTTCGCTTCCCCCGGCGGTTGGTCCAGCAATAAAAATATTGTCTTTTCAGGGGCTTCATTATGGATCGGATTAGTTTCCTCAGTAGGTATACCCAACTCCTTTATTTCTCAATAATCCGATGTTTCGGCTCCTCTTCTCGTAATTTACTGTTACGAGTGGAGATGTAAAATCAAGAAGATCTTTCTTTGTAGAAAGAAGCTAGGGAATAGATATTCTGTTTCGATCTGTTTCGAGGGGGTGGGTCCTCTCGCCCGTGAAAAAGCTATTTCGGTCGGGTTCTGATTAATAAACTAGATATGTCAAATCTGTAAAATCACTACACATTGAGTATGTGATGCGGTGTAGAATACAGTAACAGATTATGCGGATATAGTTGAATGGTAAAATATCTCCTTGCCAAGGAGATGACGCGGGTTCGATTCCCGCTATCCGCCCATCAAATAACGAATCTGCTATATACATAGAAGAACGCATTAAGAATCAATCATTCAAAAATTATTGAATTCTTTTTTGTTTATCTATCCGGGGAGCGTTTCATTTCTATCCTGAGTCTTAAAAACTCCGACCATACTCTTTTATAAAAAGGCATCCAAATGCGGATGGATCCAGTGATTTTTTTTTTTTTACTTCTTTCAAAATACGCGCAAGTAGGTTCAACGACAGTATTAATTGATTAGATTGAATCAGCCCCCTACCCCCCCCCCCCTAAAAGGGGGAGGGATGGAAAGATGACTTTATTGGTAATTTGGTTGAAATATAATGAACCGGGTGGAAAGGCCGGCCAATCCGTCCCAAATTTTTTTTATGCAATCTCAATTGTTTGAGATTGGATGTGCTCCGGCTAAATAGTCCTTTTGAACTAAGGGCGGTCCAGGACAAGTCCCTTATGCCGTTGCCGGATAGGGCAATATGTGGAAGAGCTCAATGAGATGGATGAGGGCGGGCTGGACAGCTCGGGCATACTGGGATGGCTCTCATTTAAGGTGAGGTATTGCCCGGGCCAAGAGATACCCTTCCCTTAGGGGCCAAGTGCCTTTGCCAGGGTCTCTTTACGCGTCGTACGTGGGATATGCAGAAGACCACGGGATAGAGTCCCTTAACTACTACCTTTTCGGGGATGTACTCGAAGACTCCCTGCGTACCAGAGGGCACAGGAACATAGCCATCAAGAGGATGAGATTCGGTAAAGTGGTGAAAGGCCTGTCCTTGGGCCCGGGAGGTAGGCCATTATGCCGGGAGCCCAGATCCGATATGATGAGGCGGATGGAGGAGGAAGAGCCCTGGGAAGGGTTTAGCAAGGATCTGGACGATTGGAGGGAGCGGAACCATCCTTTAAATGGGGATGATTATGACGACTGGCCACCAGCCGAGCCCCAGAGCCCCGAAGGCTTCGACCAACTCGATCGTGTCGATCGACACCAACGTCTTCCCCGAGACGACGGGGTCGAAAACCAACAGGTGACTTAGCTATGACCAACTGGCAGCGCTCTACTGTGCTGATTCTTACCTTCGCTTTCTTAACCTCAACAAAATATTACATCTCAAGGAGTTGCTACTAGGAATATTTTCGGTTCTATCTTAGGTATGGTAGGTCTTTACAAGTTCTTCCTTTGACCGGTCGTTCATTAAAGTGATCTCCATCGTCCATAAGGTCGTTACAGCTGTCCTTTTAGACGAGAATAGCTCTATACGCCTGGCCGACAGGCAGAACTTATTGATGGATATGGCGACCGCCCTTTGGTAGGGTGAACCTAAACTGGTAAGAAAGAGAGGGCTGGCCTTAGCTACAGGTTCGGACGCGTTATACAATAGCTTTAGGGGGATAAGCTACTTGCTAACGTTTCTGCTCGATAGTATACTTATTAGTAAGCGACTTACCATCAAGCATTCCGCATCAACGGAGTTTTCTTCTTGGATTGAGATCTGTCACAGATACTTAGGTAAAGGCGATATAGTCAAGTGGTAAGACGGAGGATTGCAAATCCTTCATCCCCCAGTTCGAATCTGGGTGTCGCCTGACACAACATTATATATATATATATATATTGCTTTTTTCTTTCAGGGATTGTTTGTTGCGCTGAAACCGGATACAAATCGAGATGCTCTATAGTCTATTATAGCCTATCACGCTAAATGTATATCGATGCGTCACGCATAAGCAATCCCAATAACAGTATATCACCGGTTTATAAATTAAAGGTCTGAATCATCAAGATTTCGCAATAAGGATTTGGTAACATAAAAAAAAGGTCTATACATCCTCATTATCTTTTGTTATTGGGGTATCCTATTGAATAGGAGTGTAATTCTCACGCACGGCGTGTTTCCAAGCCTGGACTCGTTCGTATTTGGACTCGCAAATATTCAATAATTAGGAAATTTCAAGAGAGTTGAAAGGGATAGGAATTATAATTACGGATCTAGTTAGTATAGCTTGGGCTGCCCCGACGGTGATTTCTACATTCTCCCTCTCACTTGCAGTTTGGGGAAGAAGTGGGTTATAACAAATGACCATTTCTTTCGTAGTCTGATTCGGGGAATGCAGATCGTTGTAACGATACCAACGATTTGCGTTCTCCCGTTCTCCCTACGCCGGAATTTGTTTCTCAGTAGGAAACATAATATAAGCTACTCTCCTACCCTGTGAAAGAATTTATCTTTCTCCAATCTATGTAAAATTGTTCTCTCTCGGGAGGATTCATCTACTGGAGTTTTTCGCTCCAAATTATCCGCTGGTTAATTTTGCTAAATGTATCAATATGCTCGTTTTACAAATCTACATTATTAATAATGATATATGTTGCAGTTCCATCTGGAAGTATTTCAGCCGATGGTAGGATGGGATCCAGACGACAACCCTGAAAGATCATAATGCCTCGACATAAGTAAAAAAAGAATTATAATATTGGGCTAGGCTGAGACTTTTTAGGTTAGTCGGTTAGGCACCCCCCTAAAAACCATATGTGATTCTTTCGTCTCGTTATGACTTAAGCGATGCGGAAAATTCTCAAAATATTATTTTTTTGTTTTTTTTTTTTCCAGAGAGAATAAGCTATAACCAAATAGATGTCACAAAAAGATAATGTCTTGGGATACCTATTCTTATTCTTCCCATTAGTTTTGAAGACTGAAGAAACAAATTGAATCAATTTAGTCCTGGATTCATTTTTTCTATTTCCAAATCTAATCTACTATTTCTGCTACTGCTTCAAGTTTTGGATGTTTTGCATAAAAATATGTTAGATTGAACAATCTTTTTGGCAAGTACAATTGAGATTACACCTCTAGGATACCTGAGGTTCCTTTTTTATAGGGGCGTACAAAAATATACCTATCACTACTAATCCAATTTCATGCGAATCGTGAGCAGAAGAATGATAAATATAGCTTTACTGTATAAATCAACAATCTGATCTATCAATATTTGTGCATTCTATCTATTTATCTATTCACAGATAATAGGTTGAGACATAGATAAATAGATAGATAAAAATAGAGATTCCGATTGAAAGAAAAGGGACTGAAGAAGCCTAACCAGGAAGGGGCGTAGGGACCAGTAATTTATTACTAACAACCATATTGCGCATTACTGTCTCGTCCGGAATACTAGCCTATATCTCACTCTTTATTCTGCAACAAAGATTTACTCTATGTTTCCCTACTTGCTTCTGTACACTGAGGATTAACAGATTGATCCTCGAATTAATTATTTTGAGCGGCCGTTTGAATGTAAAGAATGAGTGGAAAAGCTGTGGGGATTAGGATGAAAAGTGCAGTGGCTACAAACGCAACAATATTGACTTCCGTATTAATAGTTCAAATCAATTGAGGAATAGCTTGAGTGGTTCCATTGGGAAAAAACTCTCGGACTCTATTATGAACCATCTATTTCTAATTAGTTTAGTCGGGTCGACCGAATTAAGTATCTCCGATTAATCAAAGATAAGGGAGTATTAAAGTTGAATTTTCGATATCGATTACATAGTATATCATGAAATGAAATCTCAAGAATACCTGATTCCGCTCTTCCTCGCGACAATAACCTACCCCTCACCCTTTCTTTTTGGATAAATCAATCAGCCGCTGCAACCTCGTAAGAGGTATTAGAAATCTAATCAAATGATTAGTCTAATTTAATAGATTAATAGACTGGAAAAGACAAAAAAAAGTTGAATCTTGTTACTTCTCTATTTTTTTTTTTTCGAGAGATAAATTAGATTGACGATTCGTGGGGAATACCCCTATAATTTTAGGGGGTAATCGGGCCCCCATCGTCTAGAGGCCTAGGACATCTCTCTTTCAAGGAGGGGACGGGGATTCGAATTCCCCTGGGGGTATTCATTTTGCAAGAACCTCGCGATCGTACTAGAAATAATATTCTTATTCTCTTATCGGCTTGTACTCCAAAATCAAAATAGGGGTCCGATTCGAATAATCGGGATGCAAACGTGAATCAACCGGCAACCCTACTGTCGAAACCGAAATGTTCCATAATATGTGGGTCGATGCTCGAGTGGTTAATGGGGACGGACTGTAAATCCGCTGGCGGCGCCTACGCTGGTTCGAATCCAGCTCGACCCAAGTCTGAGATCATAGACTCATTTGTGACATCGTTTATCTCATTGATATCGGAATCGAAACCCTAAATCGTTTCACTAGAATTTATCGGGATTGACGGGTCTCGAACCCGCAACTTCCGCCTTGACAGGGCGGTGCTCTAACCAATTGAACTACAATCCCAAGAATTAATTAGAGTTTATATAGCGGCTGCTTCAAAGTCAACGATCTAGTTATGGGTAAAAAAAAAATTTGATGAGGATAAAATAAATATATCAAAAGTTCAAACCGAGCTTTTAGATATCTATCTACATTGGATAAATGACAGATACAATGGGAGGCGAGACTATCTCAATCCCTATGAAATCGATGGGAATCCTCGCGCGCCATAACCACCCAGCGCTTGTTTCTATTACGTACGAGGATTCGATCAAGATGAGTCGAAGAATATCTGCTTAACAAATCAATAAGTTAACCTTTAATAGGCAATTGGATTGACTAAACAAAATACTCTCATCAAACTTTTTGTTTCTATTAGTTAATATACCGCGGCTATTCTTCCATTTTTCGAGAGTTAACCCTTACCATGTGCGCCGGCCGCCCCATCCGCAATATCCCCCCCCGCGTCTGCTCCTACATCCTCTCTTGTACTCGAATTTTCAATATACCTTCTATAGGAAATCTTTTATAACTCTAGTAATCTATTACGAAGACTTGTGTGGAAAGGAAACCAGGTTGATCTATTTATTTGAAAATACTTTAGCATAACTTGGAACTATTTCCCCAACCCCTAATTCTCTTAGTAAGTCGCTTCCCGTAGATTCAATTTCAATTGGTGAATCATTAATGGCGCCAAGGTTGCTACTGAGGAAAAGAGAAAACCCTCCATCTATTCTTTCACGCTTTCCTAGCAATCGAAGTTATTGATATAATATACTTGCGGGGTTTCTCTTTGTTTGCTGCGAGTCATTACATATTTTTGAATCGTCAAAAAACCTTTGGATACGTGAGTGGTCTTAATTCGTCATAGAATTATCTTCCTGAATATGTAGGTTCGTAGCACTTGGGTTGCACAGACCCTTCCCTTACAGCCTACTTTCTTTCTACTAGGATCTAGCACCTGGTGAAAAAGTTCCTGTAAAAGATATTTATAACTCCTCCCCACCTCCTTTCTTATTCTCTTCTATTTTAACCTCTTTGTTTCTTCTTCCCCTTGTATTTTTATTTTGAATAGAAATACGAAATTAGTATTTCTGTGAAGATGTGGATAATGTAATAGGGGGGCGGGGGGGGGCTAGAAATAAAGGAAAGGGAATCTAATTGATATAGTTTTGCTTGAGAATGAATCTCGGTGTAATATTAGGAGGAGATAGAAAGACGCCTGTACTGCCAGAACTTGCACGAATTCAATTCGAAGGGTTTAATCGTTTCGTTAACGAAAGATTGCTTGAAGAACTTAAGAATTTTCCGAAAATTGAAGATACAGATAAGGAAGTTGAATCCTGATCTATTAGTGAACAGTATCAATTGACAGAACCTTCAGTCGAAGAGAGAGATGCTGCGTATCAATGTGTTACATATTCATCTGATCCATATGTACCAGCTTAATTGACTCGGAACAGAGACAGAATAGTGCAAGAAGAGGCTGTACGCCTCGGAGCTATTCCTTGGATGAATTCTCAAGGAACGTTCATTATTAATGGAATTGCTAGAGTTTTGATTAATCAAATACTGAGAAGTCCTGGTATTTATTACAATCGCGAATCGGATCAAAAAGGAGTTTCTGCATATACTAGCACTGTAATTTCGGATCGGGGAGGAAGATTTAAATCAGAGATGGATAAGAGAGACAGGATATGGGTTCGTATTAGCAAGAAACGAAAAGTATCCATTCTGATCTTATTAATAGCTATGGGATTAAGCAGAAAAGATATTTTACAGAATGTCCGTTACCCTAAGATTTTTTCAAATATATTGAAGAAACAAAAGTGGGATATTGAATCACCAGAGGATGCTATAGTGGAACTTTACAAACAGCTATACTCTGCTACAGACGTAGATATAGTATTTTCAGAATCTATAGTCAAGGAATTACAAAAGAGATTTTTCCAACATAGGTGTGAGTTGGGACGGATTGGTCGACGAAACTCAAACATCAAACTAGCTCTGGATGTACCCGAAACGGAACATTTTTTATTACCCCAAGACGTATTAGCAGCCGCGGATCATTCAATCGAAATAAGTTATGGGATGGGTAACCTTGATGACATAGATCATTTAAAAAATCGACGTGTTCGATCTGTGGCGGATCTGTTACAGGAACAATTGAAATTGGCCTTAAACCGTTTGGAGAATCCGATCCGATAAAATCTTCGTAGAGCCGTTAGGCGTAAACGTCCATTAACTCCCAGAGTATTAGTAACGTCTGTCCCGGTAATAACAACTTCCAAAGAGTTTTTTGGTTCACACCCCTTATCACAATTTTTAGATTAAACCAACCCACTATCAGAAATGGTTCATAAACGAAGATTAAGTTCTTTAGGTCCTGGGGGGTTGACACGGCGAACCGCCAGTTTTTAAGCTCGAGATATTCATTTTAGTCATTATGGGCGTATCTGCCCGATCGAAACATCTGAAGGCATGAATGCTGGCCTCATCTCATCATTAGCTATTCAGGCAAAAGTTAGCAATTCTGGATCCTTGCAGAGCCCTTATCTTAAAATGTCCGAATCGTCTGAGGAAGAACAATTAGTCGATTTATCCCCCGCTGAGGATGATTATTATCGAGTAGCAACTGAAAACTTATTAATATCGGAATGGAGGACTAGAGAAAGAGAGGTTATACCGGTTCGGTATCGACAAGAGTTTTTAAGCGTTCTATGGGAGCAAGTCGATTTCCGAAGCATTCATCCTCTACAATATTTTTCTATCGGAGCTTCTCTCATTCCATTCATTGAGCATAATGATGCAAATCGCGCCTTGATGGGCTCCACTATGCAACGTCAAGCGGTTCCACTCTTTAAGCCTGAAAGATGCATTGTAGGGACTGGGTTAGAAGGTTAAGTAGCCTCGGATTCGGGAGGTGTAGCTGTATCTGAACGAGAAGGATGAATCCAATATATTGATGGTAATAAAATTACACTATCTACGACCGATGAAGAGAGCGGTGAAAAAAGTTTAAACACTACAGATACCAGATTAAGAATTTATGAACGTTCTAATAACAATACCTGTATACACCAAAAGTCTACAGTTATGCCAGGAGAACTATTGAAAGGCGGAGAAGTTGTAGCGGATGGAGCAGCAACCGTTGGGGGAGAATTAGCTTTAGGTAGAAATATCTTAGTAGCCTATATGCCGTGGGAGGGATACAATTCTGAAGATGCAGTATTGATTAGTGAACGTTCGATATACGAAGATATTTCTACATCTTTTCACATTGAGAGACACGAAGTTGAAGTTTGTGCAACAAATCAGGGTCCTGAAAGGGTTACTAAGGAAATACCTCAATTGGATAGTTATGCACTTCGACATTTGGACAATAATGGGCTTGTAGAATCGGGATCTTGGGTAGAAGCGGGGGATGTTTCGGTGGGTAAACTGACACCCCAGGAGGGGGCGGATTCATTACGTGCTCCAGAAGGAAGATTATCACAAGCCATTTCTGGTATCCAATTAGTTAACGCAAGAGAGAGTTGTCTGAAAGTCCCGATTGGTAGAAGAGGTCGAGTCATTGACGTTAGGTGGGTTTATCCCGAAGACGATACTATGAATGATTCAGAGGTTATTCATATATATATCTTATAAAAACGTAAGATACAAGTAGGTGATAAGATAGCCGGCAGGCATGGAAATAAAGGTATTGTGTCAAAAATCTTACCCAGACAGGATATGCCTTATTTACAAGATGGTACACCAGTCGATATGATATTAAGTCCCTTAGGAGTACCTTCATGAATGAATGTAGGATAGATTTTCGAGTGTTTGCTCGGGCTAGCTGGGGAGTTTTTGAAAACGCATTACCGGATAGTACCTTTCGATGAAAGATATGAGCGGGAAGCTTCTAGAAAACTAGTATTTTCAGAGCTTTGTGGGGCGAGTACAGGAACTCGCAATCCATGGTTATTCGAGCCCGAACATCCCGGAAAGAGTCGATTGATCGACGGACGAACAGGTGATCCTTTCGAACAACCAATTACGATCGGAAAGGCCTATATAATGAAATTGATTCATCAGGTTGATGATAAAATTCATGCACGATCCAGCGGGCCCTATGCGCTTGTTACGCAACAACCTCTCAAGGGAAGATCTAGACGGGGGGGACAACGAGTTGGAGAAATGGAAGTTTGGGCTTCGGAGGGTCTTGGCGTATCTTACACATTGCAAGAGATGCTTACAATTAAATCAGATCATATTCAAGCTCGTTACAAAGTACCTAGTGCTATTACGACCGGAAAACCCATCCATAAGCCAAATACGGTTCCAGAATCTTTCCGATTGCTAGTTCGAGAGTTACGATGCATGGGTCTGAATCTGGAGCACAATTTTATATTTGAAGAAGATTCGGGGAGGGGGAGTGAAGATATTTGATATTTAATCGAAACTTTTTTTTTTTACAAAAAACCAATTGAAAACTTTTATCTTACGATTCATCGAACTAATTATCAACAACTTCGGATTGGACTGGCTTCCCCCGACCAGATTCGCAGTTGGGCTGAAAGAGAGTTACCTAATGGAGACATCGTTGGGCAAGTTGATTAACCTTATACGTTGCATTACAAGACTCATAAACCAGAGAGAGATGGTTCATTTTGTGAAAGAATATTTGGGCCCATAAAGAGTGGAGTTTGTGCTCGCGGAAACTACCGATCTGTCGATAATGAAGAGGAATATTCAAATTCTCGTAAGCATTGTGGAGTCGAGTTTACTGACTCTCGGGTTCGAAGATACCGAATGGGATATATTAAACTAGCATGTCCAGTAACCCACGTATGGTTCTCAAAACGAATCCCCAGTTACATTGCAAATCTCCTTGCTAAACCTCTCAAAGAACTAGAAAGCCCAGTATATTGCGATGCGTGACTTGATTGTATGTTTCGATTATCACAGATTAATTACAATCTGTCATCCTATACGACGATGGGATGCCTCCAATTCCGACATATTTCTCACGAGCGAGGAATATCGCGTAACTCGGGATAAAAAGTACTATGTACAGAGTACAGGCTGAGGGCTCTCTTCCAGGGTTAGTTTTTATTGATTAATCCATCGATTAGGCTTCGTAATAAAGGTTTTTATCTCACATTCATGATTTGACAAGAAAGAATCCAAGTGTTTTCGACACGATCTTTCACTCAAACTTCTTCTTCTTTTTTCAAGAAGAGTTTATTTTCTGATAGAAATATGGTTATGAAAACTTAATCATCGCAAAGGCTTTTCAAATCGATTGATAACCATCGGAGTGGAGTGGAAACCCAAAGAGGAGAAACGGTCGTATTAGGAACAAGAAAAATCTCCCCAACCTCTGACCAAAACGAGAGGGAATAAGTAAAAAAAAAAAAATTAGTATTTCTGTGAAGATGTGGATAATGTAATAGGGAGGGGGGGGGTAGAGCTGAGACTACTCAAGAAAGGTAAGTTCGAACTTGAGTAATGAACAGCTATTTCATTCTCTATAGATGGGGTGGGATTATCGTGCCCCAAAAACGTCATATCGTACTGTCGGAACTTCACACTTAGATATAGTTATTTGAGCCGGATGAGAGGAAACACTCGTGTCCGATTCTCTGGGGGGGGGTATTCATTCGACCTATCCCAATCTTTTTCCTGCTAGGCCTATGGCTGAGAGACCTACTCTATTAAGATTGCGGGGTTTGTTCAATTATGAGGATCGATCCTGGAAAAATATTCTTCCCATCTTTTTTCCCACCCGGAACTTTGAAAATCTTCAAGAAAACGAAATAGCTACTGGAGGGGATGCCATTAAAAAATGATTAGCTAGCTTAGATCTGCAGAGTGTTATGGATCGTGCGTATTTGGAGTGGCAGGCACTGACGAAGCAAGGATCTATCGGGAATGAATGGGAAGACCGAACAATTCAAAGGAGGAAAGATCTTTTGGTCAGACGGATGAAATTAGCCAAGGATTTTCTCCAAACAAATCTAAAACCAGAATGGATGGTTCTGAATCTTTTACCAGTCCTTCCACCCGAATTGAGGCCAATAGTTGAACTATATGAAGGCGAATTAATTACTTCTGATCTTAATGAGCTTTATAGAAAGATAATTCATCGAAATAATACTCTTATCGAATTTCTATCGGGAAGTGAATTCACACCCGAAGGACTGATTGTCTGCCAGAAGAGACTCATTCAAGAAGCCGTGGATGCCCCTATTGATAATGGTATACGTGGACAACCAATGAAGGATATTAATAACAGGCCTTACAAATCTTTCTCAGAGGTTATTGAGGGCAAAGAGGGACGATTTCGTGAGAATTTGCTCGGAAAGCGGGTCGATTATTTAGGTCGTTCCGTTATTGTAGTAGGTCCGTCTCTTCCATTACATCAATGTGGATTACCCCGAGAATTGTCGATCGAGCTTTCCCAAGCCTTTGTAATTCGTAACTTGATTGGTTGACACCTTGCTCGTAATCTACGAGCTGCTAAGAATATGATTAGAAAAAAAGACCCCATTATATGGAAAGTTCTTCGGGAAGTTATGCAAGGTCATCCCGTACCGCTGAATCGAGCACCTACATTGCACAGATTGGGTATACAAGCATTTCAACCCATTTTAATAGAAGGACGCGCCATTCGTTTGCATCCATTGGTTTGTGGGGGGTCTAACGCAGATCTTGACGGAGATCAGATGGCTGTCCATGTACCTTTATCTCTAGAAGCTCAGATTGAAGCTCGTTTTTCAATGTTTTCGCACACAAATCTATTGTCCCCTGCTACGGGAGATCCCGTATCTGTACCGAGTCAAGACATGCTTCTCGGTCTTTATATACTAACAATTGATAATAGGCAAGGAATTTATGGAAATAGGCATTCTACTTTTATAGGCTCCTCTCCCAATATACCCTATTTTACTAGTTACTACGATATACTTAGGGCCAAGGAATTAAAACAAATTGATTTCTATAGTTCTTTGTGGCTTCGGTGGGGGATTGATTTGCAAACGATCAGTTCGAGAATTCGTGAATTGCCTATTGAATCTCAATATGAACCCTCAGGAACATCTTTCCACTCTTACGATAATTACCAAATCAGAAAGTGTAGGGAGGGCCATATCCTTGGTATGTATATACTTACAACAGCTGGGCGTATCTTGTTCAATCAGCAATTAAAGGAAGCGATGCAAGGTATATCAAAAGCTTCTTTTCCGTGTGGAACTTCGGCCATACCAAGTACAATGATACAAGAAAATAATTTTTAGATCTGATTGGAGTAATGAAGAATGAGAAAGCTTTTTTTTATACATTTAATTTAATAACTCGAACCCCAATCTATTGGTTAATAATTAGTACGGGGTAAAAGAATAAGAAAAAGTTGAGGTTTCTAAAATGGCGGATCAAGCTGAATCACCTTTCTATAATAAGATGATGGATAAGGCTGCGATGAGACAACCTATCAGCAAGTTAGTCGTTTGTTTCGGAATCGCATCTACAACAAACATTCTAGATCAAGTTAAGGTTTTGGGTTTTCAACAAGCTACAAAAGCATCTGTCCCATCAGGCATCGACGATCTTTCAACAGTACCCTCCAAAGGATGGCTTGTATAAGATGCGGAGAGATTAGGTTACGTCCCAGAGCAGTATCATCGTTACGGGAGTTTGCATGCCGTAGAAAAGTTACGTCAATCGATTGAAGCCTGGTATGCTACAAGTGAATGCTCGAAACGAGAAATGAATCCAAGTTTCAAGATGATCGATCCTCTAAATCCAGTTCATATGATGTCTTTCTCAGGGGCCCGGGGAAGTGTCTCTCAAGTTCACCAGTTGCTTGGTATGAGGGGATTGATGTCAGATCCGCGGGGGCAGGTAATTGATCTACCCATCCGAAGAAACCTGCGCGAAGGCTTATCTTTGACAGAATATATTATTCCTTGTTATGGTGCTCGCAAGGGGGTTGTGGATACCGCGGTACGAACATCAGATGCTGGATATCCGACACGTAGGCTCGTTGAAGTAGTTCAACATATTGTTGTACGCAAAAGGGATTGTGAAACTACCAAAAGCATCGCTTTGAATCTTATTGAGGAAAGAAGAGGATCTATCTGAACGATATCGTATCAAAGACTGATTGGACGTGTGTTGGCAGATAACATCTATTGGGATGTGAGATGTATTGCTACACGTAATCAAGATATTGGCGATGAACTGGCTAGTAACCTCGCAGCATCGGCGCAACCGATACATATAAGATCCCCCTTGACATGCAAAAGCATTTTCTGGATTCGTCAGTTGCGTTATGGTTGGAGTCTCGCCCATCACAATTTAGTAGAATTAGGAGAAGCTGTCGGTATCATTGCGGGTCAATCAATTGGAGAACCAGGAACTCAATCAACATTAAGAACTTTTCATACAGGTGGAGTATCTACGGGCGATATCGCAGAATATGTACGAATTCCGTTCAATGGACTCATTAATCCCGATGAAAGGTCGGTGTATCCCACACGTACGCGACATGGGCATCCCGCTTGGATGTGTCGAAATGAATTACCCATCCTTATTAAGAGTCATAATAATATACACAATTTCACCATTCCAGCACAAAGTTTACTTATGATTCGGAACGATCAGTATGTCGAATCCCAACAAATCATTGCGGAAGTATGAGCCAAAGAATTTCCTCTTAAGGAGCGTATTCAAAAATCTATCTATCCAAATATAGAAGGGGAGACCCACTGGAGTAGATTTGTGTGGCATCTATCTGATTGTATAGATAATCCCATTCGTGTCGTACGCGAGACGGGTCATATTTGGATTCTTTCGGGAGTTTTTAATGATTCCGATAAGAACTATTTGTTTCATGAGGATCAAGATAGAATCAGTGTTAAACCTAACTCTAGCGAGAATAGACAGGAGTCTCATGAAAGGTTTGGCGAGAATAGAGATGCTATTGATTATGAGGGTTTTCAAAAAGGGATCCAAGGGTTTGGAATCAATCCAAAATGTTTTTCAAATTGGCTGAAACCTCCAGTATCTACTTCGATTCTTTCTAATCTCATGGTGGAGCGGGGTGAAGAAAAAGAAGCAATTTCTTCGTTACTGAAACGACAGGGAAAAGGGTCTAATGAATCATATTTTACAAATATTAATGTTAAGTTAAATAAGATCTTGGATCGGGATGATATTCTTGCTATCTATGAAAACCCTGAGCATCAAACGGGTGTTTCGGGGGTTATAAAATATGGTACTATAGGGGTTGAACCCGTTGTTAAAAAAGAATTCGTTTCTGATAGTGGGACAGTAAAAACTCTGGGCTCACGGTACAGAGTAATCAAAGGAGGCAACTCTTTTCTAATCCCCGAAGAGGTTTATACTACTCACGAACCCTTCTCATCCATTTTGGTAACAAATAATACTATTATTGAGGAAGGTACGCAAATAACCCCTAATATTATTAGTAAAGTCGGCGGACTGATCCAAATCAAAAAGACACGAAGCAGTATTGAGATAAGAATCCTGCCTGGATATACTCACAATCTGGAAAGGGTAACTAGTATACCCAAGCAGGGTGATACTCTAATTGCACCAGGTAATATGATTTTTAATGACTTCAAATCCGAGAATTGGGTTTACCTCCAATCGGTTACACTCTACAGGAAAAGAAAGACCTCCGTCCCGGTAAGACCAGTTGTAGAGTACAATATATCTAACAATTCTTTGGTGCAAGTAACCTCCCATCCCGAAAAACCAAAGACGCAAAAATGCGCAAAAATTGAATCCTTTACATATATTTCTTATAAAAATGGTGAAAAGATTGAAATAAGCAACCATACAACTATTCAATTAGTTAGAACTTGTTTAATGGTTGATTGGCCAGAATATTTCTACCAGCTCTTCTCTATAAGAAATGCTTATTTGTCTCTTATTAGTGTAAGAATAAATAATATTCTCCGTACCTTTCTTCAAGTTAACTCAATAGTTTTTTCCAGTGCACCCCCCGCACGAAGTGTCAGGGTCAATCAGGTTTCTCAACCACCGGTGTCTGTCGACGAGCCATCCCCCGATCAAGTTGATCTATCTAACAGTAGGAACAAATTAGTTGTCAAGTATCAAAGTACTGTTCATTCGGTGTCGGAACGAGGTGCATCCTTCTTAATTTTGTCGCCGTTCAACCTCTTTCGTAATATTTTGTCCACCGATTCGAGCAATAATAAGCACGAAAAATCAATTGTGGGATACTCCAACGATTCTAAATCAGGTACAAATATTTATGCTCGGGATGAAAGAAGTCTAAAAGATATACTATCGAATTCTAAGTATGGGTCTCTTCCGAAGAACTATCTAAAAAAAGGGTTGGCCAAATATAGAAGATCAAATCTTATTCCTCGTCGAAGGGAAAACCAAGAGTTAGGTTTATTAGGGACTTCATGGGGTATTTCCAACAATTTGGTGCCCCATCCCACGTTGAGCGGTGAAGCCTCTTCCTTTGAAAATTACTTTGTTGATGATTCGACAGATACATCGGGACGTAGAAATTGGTATCCGATCGATGAAAATGAATTAATATTGAAATATCCTACGAATCTTTTTCTAGATAAATGTTTATTGGCCAAGCAGATCTATTTATCACCAGATTCCTCTAATCGAGTAATCTTGTTAATTAATCTCGGACTATCAATCAGTGAAAATCGATGCTTCTGCAGGAATAATGTTTGTCTTCAGTCCGGTCAGGTCGTAGCTATTCACCACAAATATTTATTAACTAGAACAGCTAAGCCTCTTTTAGCGACCCGGGGAGCAATTCTTCAGAAGAATTCCGGAGATATCATAGGAGAGGGAGATACATTAATAACATTACCACATGATAGATTGAGGTCTGGGGACACTATTCAGGGTCTTCCAAAGGTTGAGCAGCTGCTGGAGTCTCGCTCCATTGCTTCTATTCCGGCACGAATCGAAGATCTTTTTGGAAGATGGAATAGGGGTATTACAAGATTAATTGGAAACCTTTGGAGTCACTTTCTAAGTGCTGGAACAAGTATGGAACATTGTCAATTGGTTTCGATTGATCAAATTTGAAAGGTTTATGGATCTTAAGGAGTACAAATATCGGATAAACATCTAGAAATTATCATTTGGCAACTGACCTCAAGAGTCGTAGCATCGGAAGATGGAATAGCTAATGTTTTTTCACCCGGGGAGCTTATTGAACCGTCACAAGCATAACGGATGAATCGCATATTAAAGAGATCGATTTTCTATGAGCCTATTGTACTGGGAATGACGAAAGCATCTCTCAATACTACTAGTTTTTTATCAGAGGCGAGTCCCCAAGAAACTACTCGAGTACCGGCTAAAGCTGCTCTTCGGGGTCGAATCGATCGGTTAAAGGGATTAAAGGAGAATGTTATTCCTGGTGACACTGTCCCCATTGGAACGGGTAGTCAAGAGATTATTAGTCAACTAAAAGTGAAGAAACAAAAAGAATTTCATTCAACTATAAGTAGCAGTAATAATCCTAAATGGGGAACAGAAAATAACCTCTCTGGTTATCAGGGGGAACCAAGTCTCCATCATAAATTAGTTATTCGTAAAGGATTAAACCGATCCTTCTCTCGACTTAATAGCAACAAATGCTAGAATAGTTACTTAATATTAAAATTTATCGTATGTCTCAATCAACAACATTGATCAGTGGATTGTAATAATTTATCAAATCCAGTTAAAATGGAATGAATTCACAGTTTCTTATACTTGAGGGGAAGATGCAACAGAAAAATCGGAATATTGACTTGGAAGGAATGATGGGGGCGGGAGTTCATTTTGGGCATCAGACCCAGAAATGGAATCCTAGGATGTCACCTTATATATTTACGGAACGGAAGGGTGTTCATATTCTCGATCCAACTCAGACTGCTCGTCTTTCATCTGAAGCTTGTGATTCAGTATTCGATGCAGCAGCGGAGGGAAAAGAATTCTTAACGGTAGGTACAAAATATCAAGTGGCTGATCTAGTAGCATCAGCTGCAACAAGATCTCGATGTCACTACGTGAACGAAAAATGGCTTGGCGGTACGTTAACGAATCGGTCCACTACAGAAACACGTCTTCGTAGGTTTCAGTATTTGCGAAATGGAGAAGATACAGGAGGGTTTGACTGACTCCCGAAGAAAGAGGCAGCGATTTTGAAGAGATAATTACTTAGATTGAAGAAATATCTAGGTGGAATTCAATATATGTCAGATTTACCAGATATTGTGACAATTACTGATCAACATGAATAATCTATCGCTCTTGAGGAATGTATTATTCTAGGTATTCCCACAATTTGTGTCGTCGATACGGATCGTGATCCAGATCTCACAGATATTCCAATTCCTGGTAATGATGATGCGCGATCTTCTATCCGACGGATATTGGATAAATCAACATTAGCTATTCGTGAGGGTCGTTCAAACTCAAAGGTTCCGGAATCGACGGACGGCGGGATTGGTAATTATTCCGACGATTCGGAATAGAGTGGCAAAATATTTATATCGTAACTGGGAATATTTATCTTGTAACTGGTAATATTGTATAATTTTATTAGAGGAGCAATTTTTAGGATATTTGTATAGTGATAATTGTGACTATTTTATACATATTTTGTAATTTTTGAAAAAAAAAAAAAGGGGGGGGTAGGGATAATATGCATATTGAGCAACTGAGAATTGATGAGATTGATGATCCGTACCAAGTATCGAGCGTGGAAGTAGGTTAACATCTTTACTGGCAAATAGGGGATCTCCAAGTTCATGCACAAGTTCTTGTAACTTCCTGGGTAGTAATCGCCATATTGTTGGCTTTACCCATCGTAGCTACCCGGAATCTGCAAACCATACCGACTACCAGTCAAAATTTCATTGAGTATGTTCTCGAATCTATTAGGGATTCAACTAGGACCCAGATGGGAGAAGAAGAGTATCGTCCCTGGGTTCCGTTTATTGGAACTATGTTTCTATCCATTTTTGTTTCCAATTGGTCAGGTGCTTTGTTTCCTCGGCGAATCATTCAGTTACCCCACGGGGAATTGGCTGCGCCTACGAATGATATCAATACTACTGTTGCATTAGCTTTGCTTACATCAGTAGCATATTTCTATGCGGGTTCACACAAGAGGGGTCTTAGCTATTTTGGTAAGTATATCCAGCCGACTCCGGTACTACTACCCATTAATATTTTAGAAGATTCTACCAAACCCTTACCGCTTAGTTTTCGACTGTTTGGAAACATCTTGGCTGACGAGTTGGTAGTAGCTGTTCCCGTTTCTTCAGTACCTTCAATCGTTCCTGTACCTATGATGCTTTTAGGATTATTCACAAGCGCCATACAAGCTTTAACTTTTGCTACTCTAGCTGCAGCTTATACAGGGGAATCTACGGAGGGTCATCATTAGAAGAGTCAACATTGATCGCTTCAACAAAGTATCATATCGGAACGATGGGGCGCGGTTTATTTGTAAGACCCATTCATGGGATCAATGTAGTAGGAAAAACCGTTTCTGTGGTATGATGATACAACAATACAAGACCCTATCCTCCCCCTTACTTTTTTTTTTTCGGTTATTCAAAGGGGGGGGGGGGGGGGGGGTGAGGGATAGCTACCACCCGCTCCATTTGAACTATTTAAAGGGATGGACACAAAGGGGATAATGATTTTCACCGCTCAGTCTGAGTACTCCACGAGGAATGAACGACTGACAAGATGTTAGGTTTTTCCGTTCCTCTTAGAACTAATGATACTAAATCCCATTCATGTTTGTGTCCTGGTACGGCAAATAATATTGTTCAATCTTATTCACGTTGAGACTAAGATTGAACTATTTCACTAGATAACTATTCCGGAATACGCGACTCTCTTTGATCCAATTATTACCCCACGGATAGAATAGAATATCGTAGTGATAATTGTTTGTGAGGATAGACAAGCCATTCTACCCTACCAAAAAGACCCCCTTACTGTTTTGATTCGAACTTTGATTCGAACGTAACGGATGAGGGTATTCTATCTCATTACTAGTTTTGATCAGATTTATGCAGAATCATTATTTCAGTCAGTATTCACTAGAGAATTTTTGTCACGCCGAGACTAATTAACATAAATCTAATGGGACAATATTGATTAACGTAATTAAAATAGGAGGAGACTAATACGAACCCCTTGATTCCTGCTGCTTCTGTTATTGCTGCTGGATTAGCCGTAGGCCTCGCTTCGATCGGGCCCGGTGTTGGGCAAGGCACTGCCGCGGGTCAGGCAGTGGAGGGTATTGCGAGACAACCAGAGGCAGAAGGTAAAATCCGAGGTACTCTATTGTTAAGTTTAGCTTTCATGGAAGCTTTGACAATTTATGGACTAGTTGTAGCCCTAGCGCTATCATTTGCGAATCCGTTCGTTTAATTTGTTTTTATTACAAGACATTTGGGGCTCTTTACCACCCCCTCCCTCTCCCTAAACTCTTCTCAAATCAATAGTGAACTGTTTGAGCCGGGGAGGGGGTTAGTATATAATTATTGTTCCACCTATTTTACTGAGTCCCTACCGCATATTTTTAAGTCTATTCATAACCCCCCCCCTCGATCAACTAGATATCCCATAATTTTTTAACATATTGGATTTATAATTTTCTCTCAGGCTAGACCAGACGTTACTTAAAAATTAGAAAACCTTTCAGGAGGAGAGGAAATATGAGAAGTGTAAGTGAGATCGTCGCTCCCTCAAGTTATTGGACTCTCGCCGCAAGTTTTGGTTCAAATACCAATATCTTGGAGATAAATTTGATTAACCTGATTTTGGTCCTAGGTGTATTATTCTACTATGGAAAGGGAGTGTGTGCGAGTCGTATATCCGAATAGGATAACCGGTCTCTTCCAGTTGCACTTGAACCAATAATAGGTGCAAAACCCCGACGAATTACTTGTAAATTAATGTTATGCAAGAACCAGAGCATTCCGTGGAATCGAGAGGAAACTTTTTATTCTCATCGACTGATTCGGGAATATCATCAATATGGTTAAAGCTCAATCGCTTAAAGTCTTAGCAAAACTAGGGTTTTCTTTCCCCTACCGCGCAACCTAAGTCGCGGTCGGAGGTCTATTCGATATATAACATTCGTATCGAGACTAATTTGATTCCTATCATTCCTCAAGAGAGAGATTAGAACACCTAAAAGTCACTAAATCTTGTTCAATTTGCTGAATAGACAACCCATACAAGATGGATACTATCTAGAAGAAGCGGCTCTGCCAATAGTCAAAAGATATTGTCCATGAGAGCCCTTAATCCTTTTCAAATATTAACTATTCGATCTCTTCTAGTCGGTTCGAGATGGATCATACCAATAAGAGAGAGAGAAAGATGGCGGGCCCGTGTGTGAGGATATTGCTGGAATCTTCCGCCCTATCGGGAAACACGGGCAGGAAAGCCGAATGGGTCGAAAGATCCATGTTCGGTTTGGGAAGAGATAATTAATCTTTGAGAATCAAAGGTATATGATCCACTTTCATTGATCAATTTCTTAGAGAATCGTAAAAGAACAATTTTGAACACTATTTCAGATGCGGAGGAGCGTTATAAGGAAGCTACCGAGAAACTTAAGAGGGCTCGGACCCGCCTGCAACAAGCGAAAGTTAAAGCAGCCGAGATCCGCATCAATCAACTTACGCAGATGGACAGGGAACAGCGGGATCTTGTTGATGCAGCTGATGAAGATTTGAGGAGGTTAGAGGATAGTAAAAATTATACAATTCGCTTTGAGAAACAACGAGCGATTGAACAGGTTCGACAGCAAGTCTCTCGACTTGCATCGGAGAGGGCTCTGGAAAGTCTGAATAGTCGTTTGGATAATGAATTGCATTTGCGCATGATTGATTATCACATCGGCCTACTTAGGGCCATGGAAAACGCAACCGATTAGCCTTCATTTCATTATGGAACAGGTTTCATTTTTTCTTTTCCTTCTTTCAGTAAGATACTTTGACAAAAATGGTAATAAACATTCGACCCGATGAGATTAGCAGTATTATTCGTAAGCAAATTGAGGGATATGTTCCAGAAGTAAAGGTTGTTAATATTGGCACTGTACCTTAAGTTGGAGATGGAATCGCCCGTATCCATGGCCCTAACAAAGTAATGGCTGGTGAATTGGTAGAATCTGAGGATGGTACGATAGGCATTGCTCCGAATCTAGAATCTGATAATGTTGGGGCTGTACCGACGGGTGATGGTTTAACCATACAAGAGGGAGGTTCCGTAAGAGCGACGGGAAAGATTGCCCAAATACCAGTCAGTGACTCTTTTGTGGGTCGTGTCGTAAACGCTTTGGCTCAACCTATTGACGGTAAGGGTCAAATCCCAGCTTCTGAGTTTAGATCAATTGAATCTCCCGCTCCAGGGATTATTTCGAGACGTTCGGTGTACGAACCTTTACAAACAGGTCTTATTGCTATCGACTCGATGATCCCCATAGGTCGTGGTCAACGAGAATTAATAATTGGGGATAGACAGACTGGTAAAACAGCAGTAGCTACAGATACAATTTTGAATCAGAAAGGTAAAAATGTTATATGTGTCTACGTAGCTATTGGCCAAAAAGCTTCCTCCGTGGCTCAGGTGGTAAATAATTTTCAAGATCGTGGCGCTATGGAATACACCATTGTAGTATCGGAGACCGCAAATTCTCCAGCCACTCTGCAATATCTCGCTCCCTATACAGGAGCAGCTCTAGCTGAATACTTCATGTATCGCAAACAGCATACCTTGATTATTCATGATGATCCTTCTAAACAAGCCCAGGCTTATCGACAAATGTCTCTGTTACTTAGAAGACCACCTGGGCGAGAAGCATATCCGGGAGATGTTTTTCATTCACATTCTCGTCTTTTGGAAAGAGCGGCTAAATCAAGTCTTCAATTAGGTGAAGGTAGTATGACGGCTCTACCCATTGTCGAGACTCAGGCGGGAGATGTCTCAGCCTATATTCCCACCAATGTTATTTCTATAACTGATGGATAAATATTTTTATCAGCAGATCTATTTAACGCTGGCATTCGACCGGCAATCAATGTGGGGATTTCGGTATCTAGAGTAGGTTCTGCAGCTCAAATCAAAGCTATGAAACAAGTGGCCGGTAAATTGAAATTGGAATTGGCCCAATTTGCAGAATTAGAGGCTTTCGCGCAATTTGCCTCTGATCTCGATAAGGCTACCCAGAATCAGTTAGCCAGGGGTCAGCGGTTGCGTGAGTTGCTTAAACAATCTCAATCAGCCCCATTGTCAGTGGAAGAACAAGTAGCTACTATTTATACTGGAGTTAACGGGTATTTGGATCTACTAGACGTTGAGCAAGTTAAACGATTCTTGGTTCAGTTGCGTGAGTATGTAACAACCAATAAACCTCAATTTGGCGAAATTATTCGTTCTACCAAGATGTTTACGGAACAGGCAGAAATACTTTTAAAGGAAGCAATTAAAGAGTCAACAGAACTCTTTTTACTGCAAGAGAAGTAATTAATGTGTTTCTGTTCTATGTATAGGGGAAGGGTTACTTTCGCGTTTCAGTCACTTTTCTAATATATGCATAGTTTTATAAAACACGGAATTACGCCCAATAGGAATTGAACCTATACTTAAGGTTTAGAAGACCTCTGTCCTATCCATTAGACGATGGACGTTCGTTTTTCTCTATAGTTGAGAGTTGATACGCTCGGGCAGACGCTATATTGTGAACAAACAATAATTTTAGTTTGTTCACGATGTAGCTGATAGATTAAATAGACAAGGTTCGGGGTGGTCCGACCAATATTATTAGCGGGTAGCGGGAATCGAACCCGCATCAGTAGCTTGGAAGGCTAAAGGTTATAGTCGATGTCACTGGATGGTTATGGCATCTCTAATTCAGAACCGAACGTGAAAGTCTCTATTCATTCGGCTCCTTTATGGAAGTAGGGGGGGGGGGGGGATATAAAATTGGAATGGATGTCTATTTCCAGCTAAAAGGGATCGCTCCTCTATCTCTTTTGTATGAGAAGGAATACGAGGTAGCAAAAGCTTCTTACGAAGCTTAATCTTTCCCACACACTTACTCTTTTCTCTAATTCTTTATTTCTTGAATGTTACCGCGAGAAAGAAGCATCCATAACATCTATGTCAGTCTCGTCTGTATCTTGCATAATAAGAACATACTTCCTAGATGATCCCGTTGAGAAGAAAACGATTTTTACCAATTTCACAATTGATTAATCGATAGAGCATGGTAAATATTTTTTTCTTCTAGTTACTTCGTTCTTTATTTCTACTGGCAAGAATCTTTAGGAAAATATTTTTCACCGAGTCGTAGAAGCAATTGCTTGAGTGAGAAAATGCTTGATAATCCTGATAAACCAGGATGAATCGTTCTGTAACTGTCGATCTCGGATTATTCTCCAAGGTTCAGTGACGATGAAACAAATATTTTAGGTATCTATCCATAGATTTTGTTTTTTATCCTTCTTAAATAATTGTTTTGGGGCTCCCGTATATCAAAACAATTCTGCTTCGTTACTAATTAATTTGACTTTGCAAAGCAAAGTCTAGGAGTAACTAGAATTACGTTTTTCATACCAACAATTATTAGAGATAAGTCTATGTACTTTTATAGAAATAAAGCTTTTTGATTTGATTTAGTCGAAAATCGGTTTGATAGATCCCTTGACTAGTCAGCTCAAAATAAGACGAATCGCACTTTTACCACTAAACCATACCCGCCACTATATAATAGTATTACATAATCGGGTTCTCTGTCTAATCTAATGGTGGGATATTCCAGAGCTCCCTGACGTAGTGGGGGAGCTCGCCCCCCCCCCCGTAAAATATATGTAACTTAGTCTCTAGCGGGGAGTTGTTCCGCCTATGGGAATGAAGTTACAGATTACCCTTCCGGGCTGCCGATAAAGCGATTACTAGTGGTCCCGATGCAACTATTAGCGCCAGAACAGCAAGTTGTGCAATTACCTCTAGATTCATTATCTCTCCTTTTATCATTTTCAATAATATTTCAGTGTCAAAACAGTTTCTTTGTTCCCTTTCTTTATTGGAATGAAACGCTTCAAGTAGATCTGAATGGGTAGTTTCGTGTGGCCATAATGGGCTAAGACTGATACAATGAATCAAGGCATAGTGATTTATGTAAATAAGAGAATTTCGTACGCTAATTATTGTTTATTTATATATACAATAAGAAAGGGGAGATAAAAGAAGTAATGGAATCAATTTCGGACATTCAACTTCTTTTGGCACTTATTTGTGCTTCTGCAACAAGCATCTTAGTTGCGAGATTGGCTATTGCACTGTACCGTTAATCGGTTCAATCTAATATGGAGAAGCAGTCTGGCTAATTCTGGCTAGGCTAAAAAAAAAATATATATATATATATTGAGTCTGTCTCGGGAGGATTAATTTATACCTAAGAGATTGATTCAGGATTCAATTCTCTTTATTCTATCTCCTTCTTCTCTTTTAAGGAGGGGGGGGGGGGGTTAAAAAAAAGTCTATTCAATCCAAGGTTCATTTAGGATTTAACTCCACTGCGTAGAAGTAGAAAATTTATCAGACAAACTGTTTTCTAACCTTCATTCGAAGTATAGACTTATATCCCAACTTTGTGTTAAAGTCCAGAAGAATATTTTACTTGGAGAGATGGCCGAGAGGTCTAACGCGTCGGATTGCTAATCCGTTGTACAATCAATATGTACCGAGGGTTCGAATCCCTCTCTCTCCTTCAATAATTGATTGATCTGCTGACAGAGCAGTCTCAAGAAAACAAACAATATTTTGAATCTAACTTAATCCTTACGCCCAGGGTTCCGTCCAGGATCGTTTGATAAGAATCCGAAAACGAGAAGGGAAACAAAAAAGATAACTACTGTATAGACAAATAGCTTAAGGGTAAGCATGATCTAATCTCCACGGTCATAACTATGGGTAAAATAGAATGGAACATTTTTGTTTGGAATATATATAGATATCTGCTCCTTCCAACTCACGAGAGAGATATAAGGGATCAGGTGTTTACCAATAAAAATCTATTCTATGTCTGAGACTATATAGATCATCCCTAAAACTATATATATATAGTTTTTTTTTTTATCGAGCCGTAAGGGGTGGGGCAAATAGAGAAATCCCGAGTTAAGAAACGTTTCATTACCGAAAACTCACCGCAGCCTGCCGCACAAAAGCTAGAAGAAGAAAAAACACTGGTATGACTGGCATTACATCCACAATTGGATCAAAAATAGCATAAGCTTCGGGTAATTTAGCAAAAAAAGCGTCATTGAGGTGAAGAGTATTCTCAAGATAGATGTTATACAAAACTATCATTTTTATTCTCCAATAACAAAGAATTTTCTTTTGAGACGGTGACATTTTTTGATCGGTCGACCTATCAGGTATATACTATTATATATTCTTTCATTCAATTAGGTAGAATAAATAGATTTAATATTCCACCAGACCAAATTATTAATTGAATGGGTCTATCATTGAGATCTTTCTGAGTTGATTTCATTGAATATTATTAGTTCCCAATTTTACTTGGTCCCTTATTGTTGTTGTCCCCACATAACCAAGTCACAAATGAGAAAAGGTTGACAGGAAAACAAAGTATGAGAGTATCATTATACTGATCATTTATGGGGCGTGGCCAAGCGGTAAGGCAGCGGGTTTTGGTTCCGTCATTCGGAGGTTCGAATCCTTCCGTCCCAGATCTCGCTATATGGGAAAAATCTATCACGTTTCCGCATACTAAAGATTGGGTAAGTTACAGCTGATATTTTTGGCTTTGGCTTATTAACCCCCCCCCCCCCCCGTACTACTTCTTATTTCCCCTCGATGGATCTTCCAGTTTATATTATGATGATAAGCTGCATATAGCAATAGATCCCTTTATGACGCGGAACAAAAAAATGATACTAAAACCAATTTATGAAATTAGCTTATTGGATGCATGCTGGACCTGCTCACATTGGTACTCTACGAGTAGCCAGTTCTTTCAGGAACGTACATGCTATAATGCATGCCCCTTTGGGAGATGACTATTTTAATGTAATGCGCTCCACGTCGGAAAGGGAAAGAGATTTTACCCCAGTAACTGCTAGTGTAGTGGATCGTCACGTATTAGCACGTGGATCTCAAGAAAAGGTTATAAATAATATAAGCCGAAAAGATGAGGAATAATGTCCCGATTTGATTGTTTCGACACCTACATGTACCTCTAGTATCTTGCAAGAAGATTTGCAAAATTTTGTAGATCGAGCCTCCTTATCTTCCAAGTCTGATGTAATTCTCGCGGATGTTAATTACCATTGAGTCAATGAGCTTCAAGCGGCGGATAGAACCTTAGAACAAATAGTTCGACACTATTTGGATAGGGCTCGTAAACAAGGTACATTGGACCGATCCGTCACAGATACACCTTCGGCAAATATTATTGGAATCTCCACGTTAGGTTTCCATAATCAACATGATTGTCGTGAATTGAAACGTTCACTGCGAGATTTGGGAATCCCAGTCAATCAAATAATCCCAGAGGGAGGGTCCCTAAAAGATCTAAAGAATTTACCGAGAGCTTGGTTCAATATAGTTCCTTATCGCGAAGTGGGTTTAATGACAGCGATTTTTCTAGAAAAAGAGTATGGAATGCCTTACGTATCAGTAACTCCCATGGGAGTTTTAGATACAGCTGAATTCATTTCACAGATGGAGAAACTTGTCAATGCGTGGGCTTCGGTCCTCTCAGAAGAAAAAGTTAATTATATATTATATATCAAAAATCAAACCAAATTTGTTTCTCAAGCGGCTTGGTTTTCAAAATCTATCGATTGTCAGAACCTGTCTGGAAAAGAGGTAGTAATCTTCGGTGATGCAACTCACGCAGCCTCCATTACTAAAATACTTGTTAGAGAAATGGGAATTCGTGTTCGTTGTTCAGGTACGTACTGTAAGCATGACACGGAATGGTTCAATGAGCAGGTTCAAGGCTTATGTGACGAAATAATAATCACGGAGGATCATACTGAAGTTGGAGATACGATAGCTTGTATTGAACCCTCTGCCATATTTGGAACCTAAATGGAACGCCATATCGGTAAACGTATCGATATCCCGTGTGGAGTTATTTCCTCACCAGTTCATATTCAGAATTTTCCCTCGGGACATCGGCCCTTTCTAGGTTACGAAGGAACTAATCAAATAGCTGATCTAGTCTATAATTCGTTTAATCTGGGTATGGAAGATCATTCACCGGACGTTTTTGGTGGTCATGATACTAAAGAAGTAAGCACTAAGTCCCTATCCACAGATAGAGATCTTAATTGGACCCCCGAAGCTGAATTAGAATTAAATAAAATACCCGGTTTTGTAAGGGGTAGAATCAAGAGAAATACCGAAATCTTTGCAAAACAGAATGACATTACAAAAATTACAGTCGATGTAATGTATGCGGCTAAGGAGAAATTAAGCTCCTAATTTGATATATTATATAAATATTAGTGATTCAAAATAAAATCTAGGCTATTTAAATTAGAGTTATTCCGCGAATGCGTTGTAAAGGTGATACCAGTAACCCCGGCCAGGACCATTGCAGTAGCAAATAGTTAACAATAAGAGAATTCTTGATTTCTAGATATTATGGTAAAACTTCGCTCGAGGCGACATGGTGGGAAGCAACGTGTGGCTCGAACATCGAGATCGTTTTTGCGGAGTCTAGTAGCCGCCATTTCTTAACGGGAAGATGCTCTCGCTTCAACATTTGTTGAAACCCATTATCAAATGAAACTTGAAGAATCCTATCATATATATCGGAACTTACTCATCCTTTTTTTGAGAGGGATAGTGTCTATGGTTATTTCTACAGAATGGAGCTGTGAAACCTCGTTATTCCACGGTTGTTTGAGAAAAAAAAAGTGTTCAGGAACTTGAAACTAAAATCCATTTGGATTATAAATCAATATCATTGAAGTGAACCGATTTAATTATTCGACCTGAATTGAGTCTTGAATTGTCAAATAATAAATCATTCACTCAATGCTATTTTTTATGATGGGTCAGTGAGGATAGGTTCTGTTGCTACCAATTCCCGATTTGGATAACCCTTGGGGTTAGCTCAAACCTAAGGATTCTCAGAATCGATTTACGAACGAGAGGATACCCGATACGCAATTTAATCCATTGGTAATGGGGGGGTGAAAACTCTGATGTTTCTTACGAAGTAATAATTAATTGGTAAAAAGATAACTCAAGAGGTGAAAGAATATCCATATTGCACACACGTGAGTTAGGAGCATTCTCCCCACAATTGAATAGAAAGAAAAAAAAAAACGGAGCATAGTTGAATATTTATCTATTTGATTGGAATTGCAACTTAAGCCGTACGAAATTAAAGTTTCATATACGGTTTCACGGGGGGGAGGGCGGGTAGGTTTACGTGCACCCACCCCGATAAATCACTTACCGAATAATTGCAATTCATGCTCAGTCCCGGCGAGAGGGAAAGGCCATTAAGGAGGTTGGGTTTCATGATCCGCGGAAAGAGCAAACCCAATTAGACGTTTCTGCTATTGCTTCTTTTCTTGAAAGGGGGGCTCAAACAACAGAAACTGTTCGTGATATATCGAAACGGGCAAAGGTACCTGAACAAGTCAAAATCAAACTTTAATTAAAAATCAAAATTTAGGAGAATCTAATGGGCCCAGCTTACATTCCTTTTCAAATGTTTTTATATTACCCTTTTCTCCTACTTATACTCTATATCTATGCCGTCTTTATCATTCCTTTAAGAAGTAGGGTGTTCAGAAATAAATACTGGTTCTCTATCAAAGATTCCTTTGAAAGAAGTGATGTCAGACGTTTCTTCACGAAGAGGTGGGGGAAGGGGAGGAAACATGAATAGTTTCAATAAAGAAAATTGATTCCTTAAAAATAATGTAAGGGTTGATTATTGATTCTAGATTCAAGGGTTTCGTATCATTCTCTGTGAGTCCCTTCAAGAGGCAGTTAGAGTCCGGTAAAGTTTCAAAAATTAGACCGAAGATTATTTTATTTGGTTGAATATATCTTCGAAAAAAAAAAGTCTTCGATGTTGAAATTACCAATTCGGTTCATTCAGGGTCCCTCCTTTTGTAAAATTATCCTCCGCCATCCCTCCCCCCCCCTTTTTTTTTTTTATTTTTAATCTGGTTATGGTTCATTCCGAATAGATCAAAATTACTACTTATTAAAATTCGATATTCAATGAAGTTGTTGAGGTAAAATAAAGCGGCGAGCAGTAGGTAACAAATAAGCATAAACAATAGAAATAGACAAAAGTTAGGATCTTTATTTATTTTAAAGAGATGATTAGTAAAATAGACTTGTATTTGGGGGTATTCATTATTGCCTGGTGCAGATTCGCAACTAACTTCTGAAATGAAAGGGTTGATTCATTGGTTTTACAACGATAATCAAATAACTCTATCTTCAGACGAACTTTCTACAGATAAGGATCCACAGCATGGCGAGAGATAGTTGCTAATATATTGAATATTTTGAATAAATTCCATTGCGTGAGATCTCGATGCTTGAGGGGTTACTACTACGAGGACCGTTTATGGATCCTTGTCCAGATTTGGGACGTTACGGAAAAGTAAAAAAATCACTCTCAACCAAGAGTGTTTTTTGTATCCGTTTTTTCTTAAAGATGATTTTTACTCAATTGCTTATAAGCGTTTTTCAGATGGACCAAGCATTGATCCAGTATTTGGGGTGTATAGTATCATATCGGCGAAACGTTTAATTGATAGGATGCGTCACCAAGATTATTCAGAGATTATTTATTCAGAATCTGGTTGAATTTAATCCGGTAGCTGGACTGCAGATTCGTATTTTTACGCACTTTTAAAAACAATATGCTTAGTTTTGGAGATACCCCTTCTGTCTCGGATAATACCTTTAGTTATGAAAAGAAATAGTGATTGGAAACCTTCTCAATCCATTCATTCAATATTTCTATTTTTGGAGGATAGATTACCGAAATCCAACCATGTTCTAGATACAAAGATACCTCAGAATCTTCATTCAGAGACCCCAATTCGAATGTTTCGTCGACGAATCCAGGATGCCCCGTTTCCACATCTATCAAGGTTGGCTCTCCATAAATACAGAAATCTGTCTGTAAAAAGTTGGAAAGGAAATGAAGAAAAGATTGACATTCTACTTTGGAATTTTTACATCTACGAGATTGAATCATTACCATTGTTTCTATGGAAACAAGTGTATAGGTCACAATCAATATATTCTGTCTCTACCGATCAGAATAACATTACTCGGAAGGAAAGACACGTTTATAGATATGGGCCCCAATTCGATACAGCAAACGTCGATTCTTACCTCACTCGGAGTTCGTGCATTCACTATGGAAGATATAAGAATCACTCCCTCATAGCTTTTGGAGGAACCAGATATTTTGCAATAAAATGGATTTATTCTATTTTGATACTTGTAGAATCCCATTGTCATTATCGGACTGAATCTAACCAAATGTGTATCAAATTATTATCCAACGGTTGCGTATCACTCTTAGGTTATACTTTAGGTGTTCAATCATTAACAAAAAAAGTTCGAGTTGGAGCCACAGAGGGGTCACACATCAGTCTTTCCGGTGCCAAAATTTTGTTATCTAAAGTCCCAATTTCGCTTCTAGTTAAGCTTATGGCAAAAGAGAATTTTCGTGACAGTACCGGACGTCCAATTAGTAAATTAGCTTGGACTACGTCAACAGATGATGAGATTTTAAATAGATTCGTACAAACTTGGAGGATCTTTTCTCTCTATCATAGCGGGTCAATAAATCGAGATGGATTGCGTAGATTGAGATATATACTACGATTTTCATGCGATAATACTTTAGCCTGTAAACACAAGAGTGCAACACGCTCGTTGCGACGTAGATTTGATTCAGAAATATTATTGGATAATTATTTGAAAAATTCTGAGATGTCTCCTGCGTCCAGTACACTTAATGTGTTAAATAATCAAAGAGTTTGGCATTTGAGCATAACCCGGCCTATCTTATCGACACTCGGTGCATTAGAATTATGAGTCTAACGTATCTGTTTGTATAGATAGACCTATGTTCTCTCCCTCTCTTATCTTTCCCCTCCCTCGCTCTATTTCATTCAAACCTTGTTGTTGAATCAATTCATTCATCAAATATAAAAATTCTGTTGTCGCAGTTTACAGAGATACAAAAGTACCTAAATAATTGGTTCATCCTTCAATTTGGATGTGAAACAAATTCTTCCATCTTCAAATATTACCCTGATTTTTATTACGAATAATGCTGATTATTTCCTCTCACTTCGTAACTTGTCAATTTTTCCAGAATATATTTTGATTCTCAGTTTAATCACAATTATTGTCATTGATTTGTCATATAAGGGTAAAGATATACTTTTGCTTCATAGAATTTCACTAATATCTCTGTTAAGTAGTATCGTTCTTTTACTGTGCCAGTGGGAAGTAAAATCTGTTCCGATTGCTCCTGAAAGTCTTCAGATCAACACCCCTAGCAATATATTCAGATTATTTCTATTGATTCGCTCACTACTATCTGTTTCATTATCGGTTGATTACGTACGATGCACAAAAACAGCTTTAGCAGAATTTTTATTATTTATTTCAACTGCAGGTTCGGGGGGAATGCTTCTGCGTTGCGCGAATGATTTGGTAACGATTTATGTAGCCTCGGAGTGCTTAAGCTTATCTTCCTACCTTTTATCTGGATATGCCAAAAAGGATATAAGGTCGAATGAAGCAACTATAAAATTTTTATTGATGGGCGGAGCAAGTTCCTCCTTTTTAGTATATGGTTTTTCTCTATTGTATGGCCTTTCTGGTGGAGAGGTTCAACTTAATAAATTAGTTGATGGACTCCTATCTACTCAGATGTGTGATTCTGTTGCAATCTATACCTCTATTGCGTTTGTTGCGGCAGGAATGGCTTTCAAACTTTCTCTCGTTCCATTTCATCAATGGACTCCCGATGTATATGAAGGAGTGTGATTCGTTCGAGAAACAATCGAGTTTTTATGAATAATCCCATAATAATTGATTTGTTTCTTTGCAATATCTTACAGGCATGTGGGAAACAAAATAACCTTCCCGAACCAATATTTGCAGCAATAACTGACTCTTACCGTACGGCAATTCGTGGGAATCGCCTGAATAATCTTGCACGGGTAAAACAGAGTAGAATAAAAAAAAAAACAGAAAATCTAGTAGATTTAGTAGATAGGATTTACCTCCCCGCAAATAATCTATCCACCGCTTTTCATAAAGTTTATCTATTAAGGGTAGGTCCAACAAAAGAAGGCAAATCATGTAGATGTAGTGGTAGGGTTACCTTGTTTACATATATTTTATCTTTTGGTTGATAGAAATTCGACTGGTTCGGTCCTTCAGAAACTTTCGATAGATTTTTTCAACCGAAGAAATTACCCTAAGATACAATTATTACGTCTGTTAGGAACGAAAAAAATCGTAATTTAACCCTCCCGCCTAATGTATGTTTTTCTCAACCCATTACTCGTTTGTCCTGTGGAAACGAGTTTCATGGTTCCTGAATACAAT